ATTACAGAATTCCAAATGTAAAGATTAAGTTTGACCATATTTGGAGGAATTTCAAGAGCGGAGGCAGTAATCTATATTAAAACTGACGTTAATAATGTGAAAGCATGGGGAGCAAACAGGATTAGGTACCCTGGTAGTCCATGCTGTCAACTATGAGAGCTCATCTTAGAAAAACTGAGATTTAGTTAACACGTTAAGCTCTTCGCCAGGGAAGTACGATTGCAAGGTTAAAACTCAAAGGAATTGACGGGAATCCATACGAACGGTGGAGCATGTGGTTTAATTCGATACAACGCGTAAAATCTTACCAAACTTTGTATAAATTCACTACGAATTTACAGGATTGCATGGCTGTCGTCAGTCCGTGTTGTGAAACGTTTGGTTAATTCCAGTGAACGGACGCAACTTTTATGTTTAAATATTTTTTATTAAGCAAATTGTTAAGAAAGACTTAGAGGAAGGTGAAAATGACGTCAAGTCTTCATGGTCTTTATAGTTTGGGCTACTTTCATGTGCTACAATGGTATAAAACAAAAAGAAACAATGGTGTAAATCAAAGTAAAACTTTAAAAAATACTCCAGTTCGGATTAAGTTTTGCAATTTAAATTTATGAAGTAGGAATCGTTAGTAATCGTAAATAAGAACGTTACGGTGAACTTGTTTATGGATTTTGTACACACCGCCCGTCACGCTATGGAAATTTTTTTTGTTCAAATTAACTATTTTTTATTAGTAAAGTTTACTAGGCTTTTATTCATTAAAGTTAATACAAATAAGCTAACAAAAAATATTTATTACAATAAAACTAAGGACTAGAGTGAAGTCGTAACAAGGTAGTCGTAGAGGAATCTGTGGCTGGAAATTTTTTTACTGTTTTCATCAAATTATTTTAACTATATAATAATTTTTGTAAGAGTTAATTTAGCTTACAGTGTTTAACAAATCTGATTTTGAATGAATTTTAAAATGATAAATTTTATATCGTATACTAGTTTAATTATAATATTATTTTTGATAGGTCTTCAAGGTATTTTATTTAATATGAAGAACATATTGCTAATGGTAATGTCAATTGAACTAATGCTATTAGCAATAAACTTTAATTGAGTTTTTTTTGCATTTTATTTTGATGATATAGTTGGCCAAATTTTTGCTATTTTAGTTTTAACAGTAGCTGCAGCAGAATCTGCTATAGGGTTAGCATTATTGGTAGTATACTATAGAATTCGAGGTACTATTTCTGTGGAGTTGTTAAACTTAATGCAAGGTTAAAAAAATTGAATTGTTCTTCTAAACATAAAAAAACAAGAAGGCATTTAAAGGATATCTAGGCAAAAAAAAAAATGGGACGGTGCGCAATCGAAACTTAAATTGAGGCAAATGCTTGTGACTTTTAAGTATCCCAGTGAAAACAACAAAAAATAAAATTGTGTGAATTGAAACATCTTAGTAGCACATATTAAAAAAATCAAACGAGATATTGATAGTAGCGGCGAGCGAATTCAACGGAAAAGTTTTCTTTGAAAACTTTTTAAAGGCTTTATAATAGTTTTTTATAAACTTAAAAATCTAAAAAAGGTATAAGTCCTGTATAAGTTTAATCTTAATAGACTAAAATAAAAAAGTAATGCGATAATAACTTGTATGAATAAAAGGAGAACCACCTTCTAAGCCTAAACTTTTTTTTGACCTATAGTAAATGAGTACTGTGAAGGAAAGATGAAATTTTATAAAAAAATATTGATTTTATTGAAATTGAATGTCTAATACATTTTTGGAACAAAAGAATTTTTCTTAGTGACAAAGTACCTTTTGCATTATGGATCAGCAAGTAAATATAAGTAGCAAGCTTAACACATGAGAAAAAAGCGTAGTGAAAACAAATACACTTAAAACATAATATAGTTACTTATATTTAACCCGAAGCCATGTGATTTAATCATGAACTGGTTAAATTTATGGTAAAACATAAACGAGGACCTAAGCCGTATGTGTTGCAAAATATTGGTGTGATTTGTGATTAGGAAGGTGAAAGATCAAACAAACTTGGCAATAGCTGGTTTTCCGCGAAAATTATTGAAGTAATGCGTCATTATATATAGAAGAAGTACTTAAGATAAAGCTCTAGATAGATTCGGGTAACTTAAAATTTATACCTTGTGTAACTAAACTTTGAATGTAAGTATTTAAAAATGGCAGGCAGACTATAAGCGCTAAGGTTTATAGTCGAAAAGGAAAAAACCTAGACCGTAGGCTAAAGTTCCTAAGTTATGAACAAGTTAAAGGTTTTACAAAATTTTTAAAATTATACTTTAGGTAAGCTTAGAAGCAGCTAACCATTAGAAAACGCGTTCTAGCGTATTATTTTTAATTTTTAAAGCTTAAAATGTAATGGAATTTAATTCAAAAACACTGAAGCCACGGGTTCAACCTATTTATTTAGTTTGAACGGTAGCGGAACGTTTTGTTAAAAAAAAGCAATGTGAATTGTTTTTTTTTAATCAAAAGTGATCATGCTGATATGAGTAGCTAAAAATTCTGTTTTTATAAAATCAGAATCATTGTAAATCGAAGGTTTTCTACACAAATTTAAAGTGTGGAGTAAGTCGGTCTCTAAGAAAAAAATGAATATAAAATTTGATGAGAACAAAAATTTTGACCGTTTTGATCGTTTATTTTTAGATAAAAAACAATAAAGGTAAATAGTATTAAATTAAAAGAAGATTTAATATAATAATGTTTATCTTTCAGGAAAAATATCAATAAAAACGACCGTACCTCAAACCAACACAGGTCGATTGGTTAAATAAACTAAAATGATTGAGTTAATTGTATTGAAGGAACTCGGCAAATTTATTCTGTACGTTCGCAAAAAAGAATGCCGTAAAGGTGACACTAAATAGAGAATAGCAACTGTTTTTCAAAAACATAGGACTCTGCTAATTCTAGAAGAAGATGTATAGGGTCTGACGCCTGCCAGGTGCTTATTGTAAAAAGAACTTGGTATTATCCCATAGTTCATAATCATAAGTAAACGGCGGTCTTAACTATAAGGATCCTAAGGTAGCGAAATTCCTTGACGGGTAAATTCCGTCGTGCATGAATGGCGTCATGACTATTCTACTGTCTCCAGTACACGCTCAGCGAAATTATATTACTCGTGCAAATACGAGTTTATCTACAGCTAGACGGAAAGACCCTTTAATCCTTAACTAACTTTTTTTATTGTAATTTTTATTATATTATGTAGCGTATGTGGAAGCTTAGGCATTAATGAAACACCACTTAATACCTTATTAATTACTAACTTCAAATTTTGTGAAGTACAGTGTAAATTTGTTAGTTTTTCTGGGGCGGAAGCCTCCTAAATAATAACGGAGGTGTACATAAGGTTTACTTAATTATTTAAAATAAATAATGAATTATGTAATGGTATAAAGTAAGCTTAACGGCAAGAACTTATAAGTCAAGCCGAAACGAAAGTTGGTCATAGTGATCCGGTAAATTTTAGTGGATATATTATCGCTCAACAAATAAAAGGAACTTAAGGGATAACAGATTAATAGTGCTTGAGAGTTCATATCGACGGCACTGTTTGATACCTCGATGTCGGCTCATCTTTTCCTAAAGTTGTAACAGATTTTAAGGGTTTGGCTGTTCGCCAAATAAAAAGGTACGTGAGCTGGGTTCAGAACGTCGTGAGACAGTTCGGTCGTGTGATTCGTTGTTAATAAGAGAAGATATGTACTTCTCGTAAAAAGCTAATCTTTAAAAAGGATTAAACTAATACTACAGATAGCAAATTTACTAAAAAAGTAAATTAATCTATGCGTTACTTCTAATGCTAATCAATGAACTGGATTTACACCCAGAGAACCCTACATTTATGTAAATGACTTTATGTAAAATGTAAGCAGGGCATAAATTTGAACAAAAGTGTTACTTATAAACACAAGGTTTGAAAAGAATGTACAATTTAGTAAATCTACAAAGAAAAGCAATTAATTTATAGTATATACTTTAATATCCGTAGTAAAATTCCTAAAAATGTCAGGATGGGGGATAATTATAAGTATTGCTAAACCCCATTACACGAAATAGCGTGAATTCTAAACTTAAGGTAAAATTTAAAAGGGCCGTTTTGAATAGAAGTACCAGTTTTAGAAGGAGTATAGGTGCTTACTAATTGTATGTATGTAGTATTGGAACGAAGTAAATACTAATATAAGCATGATCTAATTAAAATACTTTTCGTAATAGTGAGGCTATATTATATTAGTATCAGGATTCTACAAAAAGCTAAAATCATAAAAATCTATGAGTATGCAGACGTGTAGACATAAATATTTATAACTGTTGAGAATTTTTGTTGTACAAAGCAGGTTAAAAATCTTGTATATAGTATAGTTTATTATATTAATCACAGAAAAACTAAAAATGTAAACTAATTTTTATACTATGTTTCAAATTTTAACTTTTTCATACTTTATATATAAAAACTTAACTCAATAAATATTTTGAGGAGCCGTATGAAGGAAAACTTTCACGTACGGTTCTGAAGTGGGAGGAGGTCCTGTGAAGAACCTTTTTACCATAACCCTATCTACTGTAGAAAAGAAAAGTTAAAAATTATACCTTTAGTACGAGAGGACTAAGGTAAGCTAACCTCTTATGTATTAGTTGTTTTGCTAAGGGCATTGCTAAGAAGTTACGTTAGTATTGGTTATACACTGAATATATATAAATATGAAACCATTTTAAAAACTTTTCATGAACATCCTAACAGAACATTAGGAGGATCGGTTCAACATTTTGACTAGTAATAACTTATGTGTTTGAATACGAAAATGATCACATTTTTTATGTTTAGAAACGGGTATGTTAGCCTGTTTTATTATATTACAAAATGTACACATTAAAAAATCGTCCTTTATCACCGCATTTAACAACTTACAAGATACAAAATACTTCTTTAGTTTCTATCTTACAACGAATTAGCGGTGTTATTTTATTTTTTGTTTTATTTTTACTTTATCTTGGATATCTTTTTTTGATCTCTCACTTTTTTACTACTTATAATATAATTTACATCCCTTTAACTTACTATAATCATTACTTTTTTTTTACGGTAAGTACGATTTTTGCTGTAATAACCACATGCACGTACCACACTATTAAGGGTATTTACTCACTAAATTTAGATACAAAAAAATGTTAATTTTAAATTTAAAATCATTTTTTAATATATATTTTGGATGACTTCATTGGTGATTTACTAGGTTTTATAGCTTAGCTATAACCTCTTTACTTTTAACATTTAATGTCGACTTAGTATTAGGATTTACCTTATTTTTTTTGCTTCATAATTGCCTTGGTTTTGAGATCATCTTTGAAGATTATATTTACAATGAAGATTCTAGACAAATTTTAAATTTACTTTTGCGCGTTCTTACTATACTTTTTGCAAGACAGTGCTCTGTATTTTTTTTATAGAATATAAAGTACTTTTTACACAAGTTAGTTTTATAAACAAAAACTAACTTATACTTTTACTAGATACAAAAATATTAAATGGCTTTTTATAGTTCAATTATTGGTTTATGCATTATTTTATTGTCGATGAAACTTATTTTAATTAATGAAGAAACTTTTATTTTAGTTAGTTTTTCACTTTTTTTTTATTACATTGTAACAAGCTTATCACCTCAAGTTACTGAGTCTATAGATACACAAATATCCAAAATAGAAACAACTATTAAATCTAATTTTATTAACATTAAAAATGACTATTTAATTTTGAAGAAATTAGGTTCTAGTTTAGTTTTTAAATTACAAATAGAAAACTTACAATATGTTGTGGTTAATAATATTAAGGAGATTTTTAAACATAAGTCTTATAACTTTTTAAGTAGTACAAAGAATTCTCAAATATTAAGTTTTCAAATAATTAAAAACTTAGAGAATTCTATATACAAGTTAATTTATCTTTCTATGTACATAGAGGTATCTAAAATAATAGCTTCTAAACAATATTGACTAACAAATTTTAAGGAACCTTTGCTTTTGTCAAAGTCTAAAATAGAAAATCAAGGACTTCTAAATAAAATTTAGTTTAAATTTTTTCTCTTAACCATTTATTAAATTTGAGGTAACACTCGATATTTTCTTTCTCGATAGTGAAACTCTTTTTAACTTAGACTTACTTTTTAATAAGGAAATCCTAAGTTTGTTAAGGGGAGGGAGGTAACTGCACTTGTATAGTGTCTAGACGAATAAAGCTAGGTTGGTTACAGCGTCAGACTGTGAATCTGAAGAACGTGGGTTCAACTCCCGCTATTCGTCCTTTATATATTTTTTTAAGATACGTGTATACGTTAAACTTTAAGTATAAAAGAAGAAATAGTCGAGTGGTTAAAGGCGGTTGCTTGTAAAGCAATTAACGTAAAGTCTACGTAAGTTCGAATCTTACTTTCTTCAAGTAAAGGGAAAATAGCTAAAAGACTATAGCGTCGATTTCCAAAATTGAAGATTGGGGGTTCGAGTCCCTCTTTTCCTGTTTAAAAAGCAGTTACCTCCCTGCACAGCTGGTTAAGGATAAAGTGAGATTCGAACTCACGATGGGAAACCCATGTTAGTTTTCAAAACTAATGCCATAAACCACTCGACCATTTATCCTTTTATAAAACAAAAAAAAATTACTAGAAAAGAGAGAATGGGGTTCGAACCCACGATAATTAAAACAAATTATAACGATTTAGCAAACCGTCGCTTTAAACCAACTCAGCCACCTCTCTTATACGTTTTACCTTTGCTTACGAGAGAAACGGGACTTGAACCCGCAACCTTTAGCGTGACAAGCTAATATTCTACCACCGAATTCTTCCCCCGTTTAACCATGGAGATAATTGGACTTGAACCAATAATGTATGCATGCAAAACATATATTTTACCTAATTAAATTATACCCCCTTCATTATTTATTAGACCAGTCTTTTGTCTAGAAGTGGACTTGAACCACTGACACAAAGATTTTCAGTCTTTTGCTCTAACCAACTGAGCTATCTAGACTGTTTTTATTTAAGGTACGGGTAAAGGGACTTGAACCCTTACAGAGTTATTCTGCTAGATCCTAAATCTAGTATGTCTACCAATTTCATCATACCCGCATAAATAAAATTTCAATTTTAGGAATTAATAATAGTCTTTATAAAACGAACAACTCCCTTAGGTTCTCGAGCTAATTGTATACTTAAATCTTGTTTTTTTACTTCTGTACGCTGGTGCAAGGTTAAAACAATAACGCCAACCATAGCTACCAAAAGAATTAAACTACTAAGTATAAACAAGTAACTGTATTCAGTGTAAAGAACAAAACCAATTGTTTCTATATTTGTAAATACATAATAATCATCAAACCATACCCGATAACTTAGTAAATCATGAAAGGGTAAACTTAATGAAAATTGTTGTATATTAAAAGGGATAAAATCATAATTGACTACTAACAATAATTGAAATGATACAAGTAATACTATAGTAAACCCTAAAGAGACAATTGAGTTACGAGTACCTACTTCAAAATTTGTACGAATATTCAACATCATTACTACAAAAAGAAATAAAACGGCGATTGCTCCTACATAAACAACTATAAATAACAAAGCTATAAACTCTGCTCCTAATAAAAATAATAAACCTGAAACATTACAAAATACTAAAATAAGAAATAAGACAGAATGTACTGCGTTCGTAGATCAAACTACCATTAAAGCACTTACAAGGGCTAAACTTGAAAATAAATAAAAAAATAAGTTTTGAAACATGTAATAAAAAAGTTAACGAAGAAAAGGACTTGAACCTTTATAACAACTTTTATCAAGTTGTGCTCTACCTTTAAGCTACCTACGTCTTGTACAAAATCAAATTAAACTGGCGAAAAAAGATTCGAACTTTTGTATGATGGTACCAAAAACCATTGCCTTACCGCTTGGCTATTCGCCATTTACTTATATCAACAACAAATAAATATGATAAACTCAAATGTAAAAAAAAAAATAAAAAATAAAAAAAGTTGTCATTTAAAATCAATAGGTACTACTAGTACGAGTATCACAAATATAAATAATAATACATTTTTTCGGTTATTAATAAGGCTAGTTAGGAGTAGTTTACGTCTTGATTTTTGAACTATAATAAATAGGATTCAAAAAATACAAGGCACGGTATTTGCAATGACAAATAATATCGGTAAAATTCAGCTTACATAATTTGTTATTCGTGGTTCCAATTCTAAAAGCAGTAAGCCTTGATGCTTTTCTAATTCAAATTGTATAAAAAATATACTGATATAAGGTACTAATATTTGATAACAAAAATAAAAACAGAGTAAAAATAAAAACAAAAAAATTAAGTTACTTTTTTTATAATCTTCAATTTGAGTTTTAAATCATGCATTACAAAAAAATAAGTAGCTTTGTATAAAAACAAAAGGATAAGTAAACAATAAACTAACAAGACTACTAATATGTAATGAAAGATAAAATAGTTCAGCTATATTAAGAGCTATTAAACGTTTAAAGCTATTTAATTTTAGATAAGGATAAGTTATAAACGTTAAATAGATATCACTTTTATAATAACATATAAAAAAACAAAAGAGAAGTGACAAAAACACATAACATATACGATAAAACAATTCTTGTAAGTAGTGGTTATTTATAAAATTCATGAAAATGTAGAAGATACCCCTAACGGGATTTGAACCCGTATTTAAGCTGTGAAAGAGCATTGTCCTGAACCATTAAACGATAGGGATAAATAACTATTAACTGCTTATTTAGGCTTTAATGGATTTGAACCATTGACATTCTCGGTGTAAACAAGACGTTCTACCTCTGAACTAAAAGCCTTTTTTACTCGCTATTGGACTTGAACCAATAATCTTGCGAAATGGATTTTAAATCCATCGTGTTTACCTAATTTCACCAAGCGAGTTTTTTATAAGCGAGTAATGAGACTCGAACTCATATACTTAGTTTGGAAGACTAACGATTTAACCTTTAATCCATACTCGCCACATTTTAATTTTTTTTTAAGTAAATAATATTAAATTAGGTAAATTTCTAGCTAACTAGAAGTTTCCTACCGCTAACTGTACGAAATTAGTTAGATTATACAGCTCTTTAATGTAAAAAATTTTACCTTTGCAAGTATGCTCGTTTAACTAAATAAAAGATTCTGTTATTTAGCTTTTTCCTTTTTAATCTTAGTTTTATTTAGTTTGTTCTTTTAATTACTACACTAAATAGTATATTCAAAAGCCATCATTAGTGCAAAAAGAGCAACAGCTTCAGTTAAAGCAAAACCTAAAATAGTATAAGTAAAAAGTTGTTGTTTTAATGCAGGATTTCTTGCAAACGCTAAAACAAGAGCTCCAAACACGATACCAACACCAGCACCAACACCAGTCAGACCTATTGTAGCTAAACCTGCTCCTATCATTTTTGCACTTTGTAAAGTTATGTTCATTTTTTTTAATGGTAATTAAATTACACTAATTTAAATTATTTTAATTCTTTCTTTTTCGTATTTACGGTTTCTTTTATCAAAGGAATTTCTTCAAATGTATGATATGCAGGAGGACTTGAAACAACCCATTCTAGTGTAGCACTTCCTTTATTTAACCCATCCTTAGAAAAATCCCAAGGATTACTTAAACAAGGTTTACCTCTAGTTAAAGTTTCATAAATAACATAAAAGAAAAATAATGCAGACACTAATGAAATGTATGAACCATAAGAAGCTATAGCATTTCAATTCATGAAAGCATCAGGGTAATCACTAATTCTTCTAGGCATACCTGCTAAACCTAAAAAGTGAAGAGGAAAAAAGGTGATATTTACACCTAAAAAAGTAGCCCAAAAATGAATTTGCCCTAAAACTTCAGGGTATTGAACTCCCGCAATTTTTGAAATCCAATAATAAAAAGCTGCAAAGATAGCAAATACCGCACCCATTGATAAAACATAATGATGTGGGTTGGGTATTATAATTACCCCCCTCAGATCCCGGCGTGCGACTTCCATCGCACCGGGCTCCCATGGATATAAGAGTAAAAAAAACTCTGGTTAGTAGTGGACACAGTCCGAAAATTTCGCCTTAAAAGGCAACTTAAAAGTGGTAGACACCCTAATTTGATTTTTGAAGATATTTATTATCAATATCTTGGGGACTTAACTTATGCCATTCTTTATGATGTTCTCGACACAGAGGTATCTGCTTCCTTGACAGAGCAGACTCAACCATAGCGGATCCTTTAAGCGTTTTATTACCTGATTTAATAGACTCCACAAGGAAACCTTTTTTAGTACGCCGCAAAGCGCGAACATGATGTACCTCAATATCACTATTAGTACACCCATTAACCGCGCATTTTCCAGCAAATAGGGCTTTAGGAATTGACAATTTAACTAGTGGTTTATCTAAATCCTCCAAATAGTAATAAACATCACGGGATTTAGTAAAACCCCGAGTACGATGATTAATTTCATTAGGAGTAAGAAAAGAAGCTAGTTCATGAGTTTTGCCATTAGATTCCAACACTACTTTAGGGGTTTTCCCATACAAACTAATAATTTGATGAACCTTAGTGGTATGCTTACCTGCAAGGGTGTGAATTAAAGACCATCTTAAGTGGTAATCCACAAGATTCTTAACTTCATGGTAATTGACAGCAGGCCTATAATAGTTCAAAAAACCTAATGCCTTTGACTTATAATGTTCAATAATAGAGATATCATGGTATCGGAAAACAGCTCCATTAGTTTTGGGTTTTCCCCCTTTATCTAACATACCCCAAGTTTTTAACTTACTCTTAAGATCTCTAATAGGTGCATAGATCCTAGGATTCAGTCCCTGAGATTGGCCATATAACACACGATCCACGTGCATCTGTTTGTATCCAGAATTAGACTTGATTCGTTTAACTTCTTCCAAGCGGAAGTTTTGTAAGTTATCCTTACTCGCCGCCAATTCCATAGCTTTCAGCAGATTTTCCCTTGCTTCGATCACTTCGTCAAAACCCAACTCTTTCAACTCATTCTCCGGAACCCAACTAGATTCCAGTTTAAGTCGTTCTTTATTAAGAAGCGCTTTATATTGTTCAGCACCACTGCCACGCAAAGACGATTGGGTATTGATTTGGTTTAAAGCATCTTTTCGAGCGATTTCTTTTATAGATTTCAATTTCTCATCCTTATTAACTATGCTATTAGCCAAGGCTTTCAGCATTTTACGTTTTTCAGATTCATAAATCTTAAGTAAAGAATTCTCATATCGCTCAACCATAACTTTTTTCCGATTTAGCAAACGATTTTTGATTTTCTTGAAGCTCAGTATCTTCCGTGTTTCGACAACATTTCTCTCATCTCGTTTCGGGATTTTGATATCAAATCCCAGAAAACGTACTGAATTATGGGCACCGTGAACAAGATCCCCACCTTTCAGCGAGAAATGCAAATTTGATTTCAAAAAGTCTTGAGTCTTCTTCATAATATCCTTAGCAAGCCATTTTGGCCCCTTTATGGCAATCAAGTAATCGTCGGCATAACGCACATAGTAAAGTCTATGATAGACTTTATCCCCTGATTGCTCATCAGTTATCGGTTTTCGAGGAATACCAGCTTTAGTTGCTTCTTTAACTTTCTTCCGATAAAGTTCCCGCCGGAGCGAGCTTTTAGCTTTCCTGGTTTTAGCCCGGGATAGTTCCGAAGCACTTACCCAAGTCGCTTTTCTCCACTCCTTAGTAGTTTCCCCTGGAGAACCCTTATCCACTTCATTCTTTAGAAGATCAATGAAATGATCCAGCTCGTTTAAATATACATTGGCGAGAAGAGGGCTCAAGGGGTTACCTTGGGGGACTCCAACGCCTTTACTGGTATCTGGACCTCCTAAATCAAGGTTCTTAACCGGCATATTAAAGAATTTATATAGCGTATCGACCATACCCTGGTCTTCAACAGATTCACCTAGAATCGATATCAAACGTTTTTGGTCGATAGTGTCATAACACTTCTGGATATCTGCTTTAATGAGCCAAGGGGACAAGCCCCAAGTAATAGTAGTATCTAAAGCGCTATGACATCCACGATTGGGTCAAAACCCATGATTAAAAGTATGGAAATATCTATCGTTAGGCAGTTTATCAAGACCTTTACGCCTTTCAAAGATCATGTTAAGCACTATTTTTATCGCATTTGCCACAATCTTGTCATACGGAGATAATACCGTCAAAGGTCTTCTATCGTCGGTTCCTGGTTTTGGGATCATAACTCGTCGAGCTGTTCCAGCCCGCCAAGATCCCTCCATGAGTTCCTCTGATAACTTTTGCAACCTTTCAAAGTTCATACCATCTAAGGTAGAGGAATCTCCACCTTCCGTGTTGGCTCCTTTAGCCTTAATAACATCTGCATAAGCAACAATCAGGACACGTAGGTCTCCATAGACCCGGTGTAAATTAACAAATTTTCTTTTCTTGTTATCCCACTGCTCAGCAATGAGTTTCACAAGTAATTTTTCTCTACTAACTTCATCCAAGCTAACTATCATATTAAGATCAAAGGTTTCATTTTTCCCATCAATCGACTTGGAAAAATTTAGAGGCCCACCCGCAGCGGCGCCTTTTTTTATTACTGACCCAGATCTATTTTGGATAGTCTCACCCGACCCCTTCAATGCAAGGGTCTCGCTATTCTCAGACTGCTTATGTATATCCAGCTTCAGATCTCGCTCTTTCAATTCTCCGGGAGTAACCGAAGACTCGATTGTAGATGTCACCTCAGTCAGAGCACTTCCTCCCTTTCCTTCATCTAACAACCTAGCACAGGCGTGAAACTGACGAGCAGAATCACATCTATACCCCGCGTAGCTAATACGGCTAAGAGTTTTAATTGATCTCAACACTGGTCGGTCGCGCGGACTTTCTTCTTCCCTCGAGGGCATTTTCTGAGCAACCTCGAAAGTCGTCCGGGCCTCTCTTAATATATGGTGATTTAAGAAACCACAAACAGCCCCCGTAATATCAAACAAATGTGCTACAACATAATAAGTGTCATGTAATGCAATATCTAACCCTGAATTTGAAAGAACAACACCGGTTAGACCACCTATCGAAAATAAGAATATAAAGCCTATTGAAAATAAGGAAGGCGTTTTAAAAATTATAGAACCTTCTCACATAGTAGAAATCCAACTAAAGGTTTTTACTCCTGTGGGTACTGCAATTATCATAGTAACACTTGTAAAATAAGCTCTCGTATCAATATCTAAACCAACAGTATACATATGATGAGCCCAAACTAAAAAACCTAAAATACCTATACTTAGCATAGCGTAAACCATACCAATATAACCAAATACAGGTTTTCTTGAAAAAGTTGCGATGATATGACTTATCATACCAAATCCGGGTAATATTAAAATATAAACTTCTGGATGCCCAAAAAACCAAAAAAGGTGTTGATATAATATAGGATCACCTCCTCCTTTTGCATCAAAAAACATGGTATTAAAATTACGGTCTGTTAATAACATTGTAATTGCTCCTGCAAGCACAGGTACTGCTAACAATAATAAAACAGCCGTAATTAAAATTGACCAAACAAAAAGAGGCATTTTATGATATCCTTGACCCGGATTTCTCATATTTAAAATTGTAACTATAAAATTTACTGCTCCTAAAATTGAGCTAGCTCCTGCAATATGAAGAGATAATATACATAATTCAATGGCTCCTCCTGAGTGACTTTGGACAGCGCTAAGAGGTGGATATACTGTTCAACCAGTTCCTGCCCCAAACTCAACAAGTGAGGAAGTTAACAATAAAATAAGAGCTGGTGGTAGCAACCAAAATGAAATATTATTTAATCTAGGAAAAGCCATATCAGGAGCTCCAATCATGATAGGAACAAACCAATTACCAAATCCACCAATCATAATGGGCATTACAAAGAAAAAAATCATTAAGAAAGCATGGCTAGTAATTAACAGTAGGGTCAGTACCCTGGCAACCCGCCGGCCTCCAGGTCTGCCCTCAGAACCGTGCGTGAAAGTTTCCCCTCACTCGGCTCGCCCCCTTTCAGACATAACATTTACGTATATTGGCTTAGGAGTGTGAATTTTGCTCAGCTAAGGTTACTTTTATGCAACTCCCTGTGGTGAAGAGTACACAACGAGATTTACTTTCTACCAAAGGCTTCAACTAAAGAGCGCTTGCGTGTTGTGCCCGGTTTCGAAATCATAACTCTTATGGCAGGCCAAAAGGAGTAACTACCAGAGATCAATTGTCTTGATAGGTTTGTCTACCCAGGCCGGGGAGGCCATCATGGGTTTCCTTCTTTGGCCCCTCTCATCATACCTCCTTTGTTAACACGAATTTCTTCGTAACATTGAATGAGTAAACTCTTACCCCCAATAATTCGGATTAAACCGTTATTGTAGTTTGTTCCTTTTACACCGTATTTGTTAAAAAGCTGTCTAGCCAACATATGCAAGTCTTTCCAATTAGGCTTTTGGCCTTCAAGTAGAGGCTGCAGAGACCTTGGGTGAAGAGCTTTTACTGTTAGGCTGTGATCCTTGGGTAGTACAAAATCTACCTACTATGACCACTCCGTGGCCTAAACCCAAAGATTTAGATTCCATCCCTGACTTGAGGTTTCTCAATGTTGTTTTATATCCTGAACCTTTAGGCTCCAGCGAGATCTTTTGATTTATATATATCATGTTCCTTTTTATTAAAGTTCTGTAGACCGCTCGACGTCCTGCCCTACCATAACGTATGTAAGGCAGCGAGCTTTGTATTTAAGCTATGGTCTATACGCGGTTTCCTTACTCAGGTTACGTTTTCCCGCGCAGGCTACTTTTGGCCCAGCATCTCGTATCCAGTTTGTTAACCTAACCATAGGTCCCTCCCTTCTGTGGCATCTTATACCCTAATACAAGGTACGGGCCCAGTTTGTCTCGACTGCTCCCAGGCTAGATCCATTTCTGGGTCAGCCCTGTCGACAGGGGGTTCACTACTTCCTCTCAAACTGAGAGTATGTCGTCGAGAAGTGAAATTCTGCCCGGATAGTGACAGAACGCATCGATTACCTCATTCAGGCGCACCATTATACAGTTGGTAATTACCAGCTAAGATCTGTGAACCTGGGTGTGCTAACTCCATACGAATAATTACACTCAGAATTGTACCTAACACTCCAGAAAAGGCTCCAAAAATGAGGTATAAAGTACCTATATCTTTATGATTTGTTGAAAAAATTCAACGTTGAATTCAAACGTTTATTGAATTTGTATTAGTCATTTTTTTTATAATTTGATTGCTCTAAAAATTTTTAGTACAGAGCAAATTAAATTTTCTTATTACTATAAATTAAAACCCAAAATTTGATCTTGATTAAACATGTTAAAATATGTTTAATAATAACAGTAATCGTATGAATTCAATCATATCAAGATCATGTTTATTATTTTAGTATACACTACGAATCAGTTAAAAACTATTAGAATTTACTTAATTTTTGTAAATCCAATTGTAATATAAAAATTTTTAACTCAAAAATGGTAAAAAAGGATCATAAAAAGTAATTTTTGTTATCTAATGTTTAAACTAACTTCTTAATCTTTAGAATAATGTTACTTTTCAATTTATAGTTTTTATCTACTAAATCGTAATCTAAATTTAGTTTACAAAACGTATCGAAAATTGGTGATCAAATATTAGGTAAATAAAAAATATAATCATTAAAACTTTCTTCCATAGTACAATTGTTACTTAAAATATTAAATATCAAAAGATAGTCTAATAAACGATAAACATTTTTCTTGCTTAATGTTACTTTTAACGTGAATCCATTTTTTTTGTTTTGTAGTATATAAATTTGTTGACTAAATAACCATTCTACTAGCAATAAATAAAAATAATTGTTACTTTCAATAGTTTGTAACTTGGTGAAGTACAAACCTGATATTCAATTTTTTAACCTAAGTGGATGTGATACATTAAACTTGGTCAATTCATCAAAAGAAATTATGTTTTTATGATAAATAAATAATCTAGACACTTTTGGTTTTAGAATAATAATAGTACACGTGAACTCCTATTTTACTGAAACGTGTACATAAACTACTTCTTTCGTACTCAATAAATGCATTTAAAGTTTGTAATGGCATTATACCTATTTGTTTATTTATTTGATTACTCATTCGTTGTCGCTTACCCCGTAAGCGTCCGCAGCATTTAATCCTAATACCTGTCAAAAAGAATTTAACATTTCCTGAAATGAAAGATTTTGTTTCATAATTTCATTGCCTATTCTTTAACAATTCTTTTTTTAAAAGTTTTAGTATAAATTTTATTGGTTGATGCTGCTCAAATTGGTTATGAATTCAAGATGTTAAAGTTTTTGGGCTATGCAATCAATGAACGTAATAAAATCTAATATTTATAGGATTGTAATTCGTCCAAAAGTTAAAAGCTTTACAGGGGACTAAATTTAAAGCCCTTGAATTTTTTTTTAAACTATTTTTGTTTACTCATTGAATTTTATTACTTTTACGAACACCTTTTAATTTTTTAAACGACGTATAAAAAGTACTACAAGATAAGTTAGAGTTTTTTACTGTTCATTCAATATTACCTAGACTTATTTGATACTTTTTACAAATCCTGTTCAATAAGTCTGACAATTTTTGAATTTTTAATATAAATAAAGAGTAGGTATGAGGAGTTTTACCATAACATTGTAGCTGTATACTGTAAAGTTGTGTGATACCTAATCGGAATCCACCAGCATGAACTTTTCGCGGCATGGTCTACTATTTTAGAACCCTTATAAGAAAAATAAATACTTTATTCTAACTAGGAAGCGGGAACAGGATTCGAACCTATATTTGTAGGACATGAGCCTAGGGAGTTAACCAGTTACTCTATCCCGCCTTCTTACAAGAAAACTCACACGTTTTACAGGACTCGAACCTGTATTTTAGGCTTAGAAGACCTTTGTTTTATCCTTTAAACTAAAAACGCATCTTTATTTTTTTTAGGTAATAAAAGTTAGTCTTTAAAACTAGTTATTTTTTGTATTGAGTGTACCAGGATTTGAACCTGAATAAGATAGATTAAAAGTCTAAAGCTTTACCAGTTAAGCTATACACCCCTTTTTCTAGTTATTATTATCAAAATCTTATTCTCATTTACGGCCTAATGCTCAAATGTTCAGATTAGACCTTCTGACTGCAAATAACGCACGGTATTCGAGTCGTCGTCTACTAAAAAATAAATAAAAAAACGTTCAAAAATCGATTAAATTAATTAAAAAATGATTTAAAATAAAAAAATTAATTAAAAAAAGGCGTTAAAAAATCGATTTAAATAAGCAAAAAAACAATTTAAATTTTAATAAAAAAGCGTTAAAAAATGATTTAAAATAAAAAAATTAATTAAAAAGGCGTTAAAAAATCGATTTAAATTTAATTAAATTTTAAAATTAATTAAAAAAGCGTTAAAAAATTGATTAAATTAATTAAAAAATGATTTAAATTTTAATAAAAAGGCGTTGAAAAATTGATTAAATTAATTAAAAAATGATTTAAATTTTAATAAAAAGGCGTTGAAAAATCGATTTAAATAAGCAAAAAAACAATTTAAATTTTAATAAAAAACCGCTGAAAAATTGATTAAATTAATTAAAAAATGATTTAAAATAAAAAAATTAATTAAAAAAGCGTTGAAAAATCGATTTAAATAAGCAAAAAAACAATTTAAATTTTAATAAAAAAGCGTTCAAAAATCGATTTAAATTTAATTAAATTTTAAAAATAATTAAAAAAAGCGTTGAAAAATTGATTAAATTAATTAAAAAATGATTTAAAATAAAAAAATTAATTAAAAAAAGGCGTTAAAAAATCGATTTAAATAAGCAAAAAAACAATTTAAATTTTAATAAAAAAGCGTTCAAAAATTGATTAAATTAATTAAAAAATGATTTAAAATAAAAAAATTAATTAAAAAAGCGTTGAAAAATCGATTTAAATAAGCAAAAAAACAATTTAAATTTTAATAAAAAAGCGTTCAAAAATCGATTTAAATTTAATTAAATTTTAAAAATAATTAAAAAAAGCGTTGAAAAATTGATTAAATTAATTAAAAAATGATTTAAAATAAAAAAATTAATTAAAAAAGCGTTGAAAAATCGATTTAAATAAGCAAAAAAACAATTTAAATTTTAATAAAAAAGCGTTCAAAAATTGATTAAATTAATTAAAAAATGATTTAAAATAAAAAAATTAATTAAAAAAAGCGCTGAAAAATTGATTAAATTAATTAAAAGAATCGATTAAATTAATTAAAAAAGCGTTGAAAAATCGATTTAAATAAGCAAAAAAACAATTTAAATTTTAATAAAAAACCGCTGAAAAATTGATTAAATTAATTAAAAGAATCGATTAAATTAATTAAAAAAGCGTTGAAAAATCGATTTAAATAAGCAAAAAAACAATTTAAATTTTAATAAAAAAGCGCTGAAAAATTGATTAAATTAATTAAAAGAATCGATTAAATTAATTAAAAAAGCGTTGAAAAATCGATTTAAATTTAATTAAATTTTAAAAATAATTAAAAAAAGCGTTAAAAAATTAATTAAAAAAGCGTTGAAAAATTGATTAAATTAATTAAAAAATGATTTAAATTTTAATAAAAAGGCGTTAAAAAATCGATTTAAATTTAATTAAATTTTAAAATTAATTAAAAAAGCGTTAAAAAATTGATTAAATTAATTAAAAAATGATTTAAATTTTAATAAAAAGGCGTTGAAAAATCGATTTAAATAAGCAAAAAAACAATTTAAATTTTAATAAAAAAGCGTTCAAAAATTGATTTAAAATAAAAAAATTAATTAAAAAAGCGTTGAAAAATCGATTTAAATAAGCAAAAAAACAATTTAAATTTAATTAAATTTAAAAATTAATTAAAAAAAGCGTTGAAAAATTGATTAAATTAATTAAAAAAGCGTTGAAAAATCGATTTAAATTTAATTAAATTTTAAAAATAATTAAAAAAAGCGTTAAAAAATTAATTAAAAAAGCGTTGAAAAATTGATTAAATTAATTAAAAAATGATTTAAATTTTAATAAAAAGGCGTTAAAAAATCGATTTAAATTTAATTAAATTTTAAAATTAATTAAAAAAGCGTTAAAAAATTGATTAAATTAATTAAAAAATGATTTAAATTTTAATAAAAAGGCGTTGAAAAATCGATTTAAATAAGCAAAAAAACAATTTAAATTTTAATAAAAAAGCGTTCAAAAATTGATTTAAAATAAAAAAATTAATTAAAAAAGCGTTGAAAAATCGATTTAAATAAGCAAAAAAACAATTTAAATTTTAATAAAAAACCGCTGAAAAATTGATTAAATTAATTAAAAAATGATTTAAAATAAAAAAATTAATTTAAATAAGCAAAAAAACAATTTAAATTTTAATAAAAAAGCGTTCAAAAATTGATTAAATTAATTAAAAAATGATTTAAAATAAAAAAATTAATTAAAAAAAGCGCTGAAAAATTGATTAAATTAATTAAAAGAATCGATTAAATTAATTAAAAAAGCGTTGAAAAATCGATTTAAATTTAATTAAATTTTAAAAATAATTAAAAAAAGCGTTAAAAAATTAATTAAAAAAGCGTTGAAAAATTGATTAAATTAATTAAAAAAGCATTGAAAAATTGATTAAATTAATTAAAAAATGATTTAAATTTTAATAAAAAAGCGTTCAAAAATCGATTAAATTAGTTAAAAAATGATTTAAAATAAAAAAATTAATTAAAAAAAGCGCTGAAAAATTGATTAAATTAATTAAAAGAATCGATTAAATTAATTAAAAAAGCGTTGAAAAATCGATTTAAATAAGCAAAAAAACAATTTAAATTTTAATAAAAAACCGCTGAAAAATTGATTAAATTAATTAAAAAATGATTTAAAATAAAAAAATTAATTTAAATAAGCAAAAAAACAATTTAAATTTTAATAAAAAAGCGTTCAAAAATTGATTAAATTAATTAAAAAATGATTTAAAATAAAAAAATTAATTAAAAAAAGCGCTGAAAAATTGATTAAATTAATTAAAAGAATCGATTAAATTAATTAAAAAAGCGTTGAAAAATCGATTTAAATTTAATTAAATTTTAAAAATAATTAAAAAAAGCGTTAAAAAATTAATTAAAAAAGCGTTGAAAAATTGATTAAATTAATTAAAAAAGCATTGAAAAATTGATTAAATTAATTAAAAAATGATTTAAATTTTAATAAAAAAGCGTTCAAAAATCGATTTAAATTTAATTAAATTTTAAAAATAATTAAAAAAAGCGTTGAAAAATTGATTAAATTAATTAAAAAATGATTTAAAATAAAAAAATTAATTAAAAAAAGCGCTGAAAAATTGATTAAATTAATTAAAAGAATCGATTAAATTAATTAAAAAAGCGTTGAAAAATCGATTTAAATAAGCAAAAAAACAATTTAAATTTTAATAAAAAACCGCTGAAAAATTGATTAAATTAATTAAAAAATGATTTAAAATAAAAGAATTAATTTAAATAAGCAAAAAAACAATTTAAATTTTAATAAAAAAGCGTTGAAAAATTGATTAAATTAGTTAAAAAATGATTTAAAATAAAAAAATTAATTAAAAAAAGCGTTCAAAAATCGATTTAAATTTAATTAAATTTTAAAAATAATTAAAAAAAGCGTTCAAAAATTGATTAAATTAGTTAAAAAATGATTTAAAATAAAAAAATTAATTAAAAAAGCGTTGAAAAATTGATTTAAAATAAAAAAATTAATTAAAAAAGCGTTGAAAAATCGATTTAAATAAGCAAAAAAACAATTTAAATTTTAATAAAAAACCGCTGAAAAATTGATTAAATTAATTAAAAAATGATTTAAAATAAAAAAATTAATTAAAAAAAGCGTTCAAAAATCGATTTAAATTTAATTAAATTTTAAAAATAATTAAAAAAAGGCGTTAAAAAATCGATTTAAATAAGCAAAAAAACAATTTAAATTTTAATAAAAAAGCGTTCAAAAATTGATTTAAAATAAAAAAATTAATTAAAAAAGCGTTGAAAAATCGATTTAAATAAGCAAAAAAACAATTTAAATTTTAATAAAAAAGCGTTCAAAAATCGATTTAAATTTAATTAAATTTTAAAAATAATTAAAAAAAGCGTTGAAAAATTGATTAAATTAATTAAAAAAAGCGCTGAAAAATTGATTAAATTAATTAAAAAAGCGTTGAAAAATTAATTAAAAAAGCATTGAAAAATTGATTAAATTAATTAAAAAATGATTTAAATTTTAATAAAAAGGCGTTAAAAAATCGATTTAAATTTAATTAAATTTTAAAATTAATTAAAAAAGCGTTAAAAAATTGATTAAATTAATTAAAAAATGATTTAAATTTTAATAAAAAGGCGTTGAAAAATCGATTTAAATAAGCAAAAAAACAATTTAAATTTTAATAAAAAACCGCTGAAAAATTGATTAAATTAATTAAAAAATGATTTAAAATAAAAAAATTAATTAAAAAAAGCGTTTAAAAATTGATTTAAATAAGCAAAAAAACAATTTAAATTTTAATAAAAAAGCGTTCAAAAATCGATTTAAATTTAATTAAATTTTAAAAATAATTAAAAAAAGCGTTAAAAAATTAATTAAAAAAGCGTTGAAAAATTGATTTAAATAAGCAAAAAAACAATTTAAATTTTAATAAAAAAGCGTTCAAAAATCGATTTAAATTTAATTAAATTTTAAAAATAATTAAAAAAAGCGTTGAAAAATTGATTAAATTAATTAAAAAATGATTTAAAATAAAAAAATTAATTAAAAAAAGGCGTTAAAAAATCGATTTAAATAAGCAAAAAAACAATTTAAATTTTAATAAAAAAGCGTTCAAAAATTGATTAAATTAATTAAAAAATGATTTAAAATAAAAAAATTAATTTAAATAAGCAAAAAAACAATTTAAATTTTAATAAAAAAGCGTTGAAAAATTGATTAAATTAATTAAAAAATGATTTAAAATAAAAAAAGCGCTGAAAAATTGATTAAATTAATTAAAAAAGCGTTGAAAAATCGATTTAAATTTAATTAAATTTTAAAAATAATTAAAAAAAGCGTTGAAAAATTGATTTAAATAAGCAAAAAAATGAGTAAAACAGCTGAAAAATATGAGGAAAGAAGGGAGGGAAGCTTTCCTCTAAAGGAGGCAAGTCTCATTTTTTGTTTATTTTTTAAATTTAAATCGATTTAAATAAGCAAAAAAACAATTTAAATTTTAATAAAAAACCGCTGAAAAATGATTTAAAATAAAAAAATTAATTAAAAAAGCGTTGAAAAATCGATTTAAATAAGCAAAAAAATGAGTAAAACAACTGAAAAATATGAGGAAAGAAGGGAGGGAAGCTTTCCTCTAAAGGAGGCAAGTCTCATTTTTTTGTTTATTTTTTAAATTTAAAAAATAAATAAAAAAATTAATTAAAAAAAGCGTTAAAAAATCGATTTAAATAAGCAAAAAAACAATTTAAATTTTAATAAAAAAGCGTTGAAAAATCGATTAAATTAATTAAAAAATGATTTAAATAAGCAAAAAAACAATTTAAATTTTAATAAAAAACCGCTGAAAAATGATTTAAAATAAAAAAATTAATTAAAAAAAGCGTTGAAAAATCGATTTAAATAAGCAAAAAAATGAGTAAAACAGCTGAAAAATATGAGGAAAGAAGGGAGGGAAGCTTTCCTCTAAAGGAGGCAAGTCTCATTTTTTGTTTATTTTTTAAATTTAAAAAATAAATAAAAAAATTAATTAAAATAAAAAAAAATTAAAATGACCTTTATTTTTTTATAAATTTGTGAAAAAAAAAGACCTGACTCCTTATAGAGAAGGCTTCGCTCTATAAACTAGAGGTCAAAGGGTGGGATGGGTGGGTGGAGGTACCTGCATAATATATATATAGTATATATAATATATATATATATAGTATATATAATACATATATTATATATATAACATATATATAATATATGTATTGTATAGGTATATTAATTAATTAATTAATACATGTGTATAATATAAATATAATATATTTATGTATATAAATATATTATATTTATATACACATTAATTAATTAATTAATATACCTATACTATATTATAATAAAAAGGATTACCCCCAAAAAAAAAATAATTTTTTTATTTATTTTTTAAATTTAAAAAATAAACAAAAAATGAGACTTGCCTCCTTTAGAGGAAAGCTTCCCTCCCTTCTTTCCTCATATTTTTCAGCTGTTTTACTCATTTTTTTGCTTATTTAAATCGATTTTTCAACGCTTTTTTTATTAAAATTTAAATCATTTTTTGATTAATTTAATCGATTTTTGAACGCTTTTTTATTAAAATTTAAATTGTTTTTTTGCTTATTTAAATCAATTTTTCAACGTTTTTTTAATTAATTTTTTTAATTATTTTTAAAATTTAATTAAATTTAAATCGATTTTTTAACGCTTTTTTAATTAATTTTTTTATTTTAAATCATTTTTTAATTAATTTAATCAATTTTTGAACGCTTTTTTATTAAAATTTAAATTGTTTTTTTGCTTATTTAAATCGATTTTTCAACGCTTTTTTAATTAATTTAATCAATTTTTGAACGCTTTTTTATTAAAATTTAAATTGTTTTTTTGCTTATTTAAATCGATTTTTCAACGCTTTTTTAATTAATTTTTTTATTTTAAATCATTTTTCAGCGGTTTTTTATTAAAATTTAAATTGTTTTTTTGCTTATTTAAATCGATTTAAATTTAAAAAATAAACAAAAAATGAGACTTGCCTTCTTTAGAGGAAAGCTTCCCTCCCTTTTTTCCTCATATTTTTCAGCTGTTTTACTCATTTTTTTGCTTATTTAAATCGATTTTTCAACGCTTTTTTAATTAATTTAATCAATTTTTCAGCGGTTTTTTAATTAATTTTTTTATTTTAAATCATTTTTTAATTAATTTAATCAATTTTTCAACGCTTTTTTATTAAAATTTAAATTGTTTTTTTGCTTATTTAAATCGATTTTTTAACGCCTTTTTATTAAAATTTAAATTGTTTTTTTGCTTATTTAAATCGATTTTTTAACGCTTTTTTTAATTAATTTTTTTATTTATTTTTTAAATTTAAAAAATAAACAAAAAAATGAGACTTGCCTCCTTTAGAGGAAAGCTTCCCTCCCTTCTTTCCTCATATTTTTCAGCTGTTTTACTCATTTTTTTGCTTATTTAAATCGATTTTTGAACGCTTTTTTATTAAAATTTAAATTGTTTTTTTGCTTATTTAAATCAATTTTTTAACGCCTTTTTTTAATTAATTTTTTTATTTTAAATCATTTTTTAATTAATTTAATCAATTTTTCAACGCTTTTTTATTAAAATTTAAATTGTTTTTTTGCTTATTTAAATCGATTTTTGAACGCTTTTTTTAATTAATTTAATCAATTTTTCAACGCTTTTTTAATTAATTTTTTAACGCTTTTTTTAATTATTTTTAAAATTTAATTAAATTTAAATCGATTTTTGAACGCTTTTTTATTAAAATTTAAATTGTTTTTTTGCTTATTTAAATCGATTTTTGAACGCTTTTTTTAATTAATTTAATCAATTTTTCAACGCTTTTTTAATTAATTTTTAACGTTTTTTTTAATTTTTTTAATTATTTTTAAAATTTAATTAAATTTAAATCGATTTTTGAACGCTTTTTTATTAAAATTTAAATTGTTTTTTTGCTTATTTAAATCGATTTTTCAACGCTTTTTTAATTAATTTAATCGATTCTTTTAATTAATTTAATCAATTTTTCAACGCTTTTTTATTAAAATTTAAATTGTTTTTTTGCTTATTTAAATCGATTTTTGAACGCTTTTTTTAATTAATTTAATCAATTTTTCAACGCTTTTTTAATTAATTTTTGAACGCTTTTTTTAATTATTTTTAAAATTTAATTAAATTTAAATCGATTTTTGAACGCTTTTTTATTAAAATTTAAATTGTTTTTTTGCTTATTTAAATCGATTTTTCAACGCTTTTTTAATTAATTTAATCGATTCTTTTAATTAATTTAATCAATTTTTCAACGCTTTTTTATTAAAATTTAAATTGTTTTTTTGCTTATTTAAATCGATTTTTGAACGCTTTTTTTAATTATTTTTAAAATTTAATTAAATTTAAATCGATTTTTTAACGCTTTTTTTAATTAATTTTTTTATTTTAAATCATTTTTTAATTAATTTAATCAATTTTTCAACGCTTTTTTTATTAAAATTTAAATCATTTTTTAATTAATTTAATCGATTTTTGAACGCTTTTTTATTAAAATTTAAATTGTTTTTTTGCTTATTTAAATCAATTTTTCAACGTTTTTTTAATTAATTTTTTTAATTATTTTTAAAATTTAATTAAATTTAAATCGATTTTTTAACGCTTTTTTAATTAATTTTTTTATTTTAAATCTTTTTTTAATTAATTTAATCAATTTTTGAACGCTTTTTTATTAAAATTTAAATTGTTTTTTTGCTTATTTAAATCGATTTTTCAACGCTTTTTTAATTAATTTAATCGATTCTTTTAATTAATTTAATCAATTTTTCAGCGCTTTTTTTAATTAATTTTTTTATTTTAAATCATTTTTTAATTAATTTAATCGATTTTTCAACGCTTTTTTAATTAATTTTTTTATTTTAAATCATTTTTTAATTTTTTAATTAATTTAATCAATTTTTGAACGCTTTTTTATTAAAATTTAAATTGTTTTTTTGCTTATTTAAATTAATTTTTTTATTTTAAATCATTTTTTAATTAATTTAATCAATTTTTGAACGCTTTTTTATTAAAATTTAAATTGTTTTTTTGCTTATTTAAATCGATTTTTCAACGCTTTTTTAATTAATTTTTTTATTTTAAATCATTTTTCAGCGGTTTTTTATTAAAATTTAAATTGTTTTTTTGCTTATTTAAATCGATTTAAATTTAAAAAATAAACAAAAAATGAGACTTGCCTCCTTTAGAGGAAAGCTTCCCTCCCTTTTTTCCTCATATTTTTCAGCTGTTTTACTCATTTTTTTGCTTATTTAAATCAATTTTTCAACGCTTTTTTTAATTATTTTTAAAATTTAATTAAATTTAAATCAATTTTTGAACGCTTTTTTATTAAAATTTAAATTGTTTTTTTGCTTATTTAAATCGATTTTTCAACGCTTTTTTAATTAATTTAATCAATTTTTCAACGCTTTTTTTAATTAATTTTTAAATTTAATTAAATTTAAATTGTTTTTTTGCTTATTTAAATCAATTTTTTAACGCCTTTTTTTAATTAATTTTTTTATTTTAAATCATTTTTTAATTAATTTAATCAATTTTTCAACGCTTTTTTAATTAATTTTTTAACGCTTTTTTTAATTATTTTTAAAATTTAATTAAATTTAAATCGATTTTTGAACGCTTTTTTAATTAATTTTTTTATTTTAAATCAATTTTTTAACGCTTTTTTATTAAAATTTAAATTGTTTTTTTGCTTATTTAAATCAATTTTTCAACGCTTTTTTAATTAATTTTTTAACGCTTTTTTTAATTATTTTTAAAATTTAATTAAATTTAAATCGATTTTTGAACGCTTTTTTATTAAAATTTAAATTGTTTTTTTGCTTATTTAAATCGATTTTTCAACGCTTTTTTAATTAATTTAATCGATTCTTTTAATTAATTTAATCAATTTTTCAGCGCTTTTTTTAATTAATTTTTTTATTTTAAATCATTTTTTAATTAATTTAATCAATTTTTTAACGCTTTTTTAATTAATTTTTTTATTTTAAATCATTTTTCAACGCTTTTTTAATTAATTTTTTAACGCTTTTTTATTAAAATTTAAATTGTTTTTTTGCTTATTTAAATCGATTTTTCAACGCTTTTTTTAATTAATTTTTTTATTTTAAATCATTTTTCAGCGGTTTTTTATTAAAATTTAAATTGTTTTTTTGCTTATTTAAATCGATTTTTTAACGCTTTTTTTAATTAATTTTTTTATTTTAAATCATTTTTTAATTAATTTAATCAATTTTTGAACGCCTTTTTATTAAAATTTAAATTGTTTTTTTGCCTATTTTAATCGATTTAAATTTAAAAAATAAACAAAAAATGAGACTTGCCTCCTTTAGAGGAAAGCTTCCCTCCCTTCTTTCCTCATATTTTTTTAGCTGTTTTACTCATTTTTTTGCTTATTTAAATCGATTTTTGAACGCTTTTTTAATTAATTTTTTAAATTTAAATCAATTTTTTAACGCTTTTTTATTAAAATTTAAATCATTTTTTAATTAATTTAATCAATTTTTCAACGCTTTTTTAATTATTTTTTATTTATTTTTTTTAATAAAATTCTTTCTTCTTTAGTGGGAAGCTCGAATACCATGCGGGATTCGAGGCCAGAGTGCGTAGTCTGAGCGTTTTTGGGTCAAGGGATTGCAAGCTTTCGATCGAGGAGCAGGGAGATTGGTTTTTCGCCTACCGGCCATGCAGTTTAGCGGCCAATTGGGGGCCTTCTCCCATTTGCTTGGAGTCGTCGTTTTTCGGCTACAAGGGTTTTGCGAACGAGGGGTTGCATTCGATTGAGAACAAGAGAGGGAAGCTACGGCGACTTTGGACCGACGGGGTCAAAGGGTGGGAAGCTCGAATACCATGCGGGATTCGAGGCCAGAGTGCGTAGTCTGAGCGTTTTTGGGTCAAGGGATTGCAAGCTTTCGATCGAGGAGCAGGGAGATTGGTTTTTCGCCTACCGGCCATGCAGTTTAGCGGCCAATTGGGGGCCTTCTCCCATTTGCTTGAGTCGTCGTTTTTCGGCTACAAGGGTTTTGCGAACGAGGGGTTGCATTCGATTGAGAACAAGAGAGGGAAGCTACGGCGACTTTGGACCGACGGGGTCAAAGGGTGGGAAGCTCGAATACCATGCGGGATTCGAGGCCAGAGTGCGTAGTCTGAGCGTTTTTGGGTCAAGGGATTGCAAGCTTTCGATCGAGGAGCAGGGAGATTGGTTTTTCGCCTACCGGCCATGCAGTTTAGCGGCCAATTGGGGGCCTTCTCCCATTTGCTTGGAGTCGTCGTTTTCGGCTACAAGGGTTTTGCGAACGAGGGGTTGCATTCGATTGAGAACAAGAGAGGGAAGCTACGGCGACTTTGGACCGACGGGGTCAAAGGGTGGGAAGCTCGAATACCATGCGGGATTCGAGGCCAGAGTGCGTAGTCTGAGCGTTTTTGGGTCAAGGGATTGCAAGCTTTCGATCGAGGAGCAGGGAGATTGGTTTTTCGCCTACCGGCCATGCAGTTTAGCGGCCAATTGGGGGCCTTCTCCCATTTGCTTGGAGTCGTCGTTTTTCGGCTACAAGGGTTTTGCGAACGAGGGGTTGCATTCGATTGAGAACAAAGAGGGAAGCTACGGCGACTTTGGACCGACGGGGTCAAAGGGTGGGAAGCTCGAATACCATGCGGGATTCGAGGCCAGAATGCGTAGTCTGACGTTTTTGGGTCGGGATTGCAAGCTTTCGATCAGGGAGATTGGCCCATGCAGTTTAGCGGCCAATTAGCCTTCTCCCTGAGTCGTCGTTTTTTACAAGGGTTTTGCGAACGAGGGGGCATTCGATTGAGAACAAGAGAGGGAAGCTACGGCGACTTTGGACCGACGGGGTCAAAGGGGTGAAGGGAATACCATGCGGGATTTCGTAGTCTGAGCGTTTTTGGGCAAGGGATTGCAAGCTTTCGATCGAGGAGCAGGGAGATTGGTTTTTCGCCTACCGGCCATGCAGTTTAGCGGCCAATTGGGGGCCTTCTCCCATTTGCTTGGAGTCGTCGTTTTTCGGCTACAAGGGTTTTGCGAACGAGGGGTTGCATTCGATTGAGAACAAAGAGGGAAGCTACGGCGACTTTGGACCGACGGGGTCAAAGGGTGGGAAGCTCGAATACCATGCGGGATTCGAGGCCAGAGTGCGTAGTCTGAGCGTTTTTGGGTCAAGGGATTGCAAGCTTTCGATCGAGGAGCAGGGAGATTGGTTTTTCGCCTACCGGCCATGCAGTTTAGCGGCCAATGGGGGCCTTCTCCCATTTGCTTGGAGTCGTCGTTTTTCGGCTACAAGGGTTTTGCGAACGAGGGGTTGCATTCGATTGAGAACAAGAGAGGGAAGCTACGGCGACTTTGGACCGACGGGGTCAAAGGGTGGGAAGCTCGAATACCATGCGGGATTCGAGGCCAGAGTGCGTAGTCTGAGCGTTTTTGGGTCAAGGGATTGCAAGCTTTCGATCGAGGAGCAGGGAGATTGGTTTTCGCCTACCGGCCATGCAGTTTAGCGGCCAATTGGGGGCCTTCTCCCATTTGCTTGGAGTCGTCGTTTTTCGGCTACAAGGGTTTTGCGAACGAGGGGTTGCATTCGATTGAGAACAAGAGAGGGAAGCTACGGCGACTTTGGACCGACGGGGTCAAAGGGTGGGAAGCTCGAATACCATGCGGGATTCGAGGCCAGAGTGCGTAGTCTGAGCGTTTTTGGGTCAAGGGATTGCAAGCTTTCGATCGAGGAGCAGGGAGATTGGTTTTTCGCCTACCGGCCATGCAGTTTAGCGGCCAATTGGGGGCCTTCTCCCATTTGCTTGGAGTCGTCGTTTTTCGGCTACAAGGGTTTTGCGAACGAGGGGTTGCATTCGATTGAGAACAAAGAGGGAAGCTACGGCGACTTTGGACCGACGGGGTCAAAGGGTGGGAAGCTCGAATACCATGCGGGATTCGAGGCCAGAGTGCGTAGTCTGAGCGTTTTTGGGTCAAGGGATTGCAAGCTTTCGATCGAGGAGCAGGGAGATTGGTTTTTCGCCTACCGGCCATGCAGTTTAGCGGCCAATTGGGGGCCTTCTCCCATTTGCTTGGAGTCGTCGTTTTTCGGCTACAAGGGTTTTGCGAACGAGGGGTTGCATTCGATTGAGAACAAGAGAGGGAAGCTACGGCGACTTTGGACCGACGGGGTTCGAATACCATGCGGGATTCGAGGCCAGAGTGCGTAGTCTGAGCGTTTTTGGGTCAAGGGATTGCAAGCTTTCGATCGAGGAGCAGGGAGATTGGTTTTTCGCCTACCGGCCATGCAGTTTAGCGGCCAATTGGGGGCCTTCTCCCATTTGCTTGAGTCGTCGTTTTTCGGCTACAAGGGTTTTGCGAACGAGGGGTTGCATTCGATTGAGAACAAGAGAGGGAAGCTACGGCGACTTTGGACCGACGGGGTCAAAGGGTGGGAAGCTCGAATACCATGCGGGATTCGAGGCCAGAGTGCGTAGTCTGAGCGTTTTTGGGTCAAGGGATTGCAAGCTTTCGATCGAGGAGCAGGGAGATTGGTTTTTCGCCTACCGGCCATGCAGTTTAGCGGCCAATTGGGGCCTTCTCCCATTTGTCGTCGTTTTTCGCCTACCGGCTACGGCGATGCGGGGTTTGGGAAGCGAATACCAATTGAGGGCCTTCGATCCATTTACCGGCCATGCAGTTTAGCGGCCAATTGGGGCCTTCTCCCATTTGCTTGAGTCGTCGTTTTTCGGCTACAAGGGTTTTGCGAACGAGGGGTTGCATTCGATTGAGAACAAGAGAGGGAAGCTACGGCGACTTTGGACCGACGGGGTCAAAGGGTGGGAAGCTCGAATACCATGCGGGATTCGAGGCCAGAGTGCGTAGTCTGAGCGTTTTTGGGTCAAGGGATTGCAAGCTTTCGATCGAGGAGCAGGGAGATTGGTTTTCGCCTACCGGCCATGCAGTTTAGCGGCCAATTGGGGGCCTTCTCCCATTTGCTTGAGTCGTCGTTTTTCGGCTACAAGGGTTTTGCGAACGAGGGGTTGCATTCGATTGAGAACAAGAGAGGGAAGCTACGGCGACTTTGGACCGACGGGGTCAAAGGGTGGGAAGCTCGAATACCATGCGGGATTCGAGGCCAGAGTGCGTAGTCTGAGCGTTTTTGGGTCAAGGGATTGCAAGCTTTCGATCGAGGAGCAGGGAGATTGGTTTTTCGCCTACCGGCCATGCAGTTTAGCGGCCAATTGGGGGCCTTCTCCCATTTGCTTGGAGTCGTCGTTTTTCGGCTACAAGGGTTTTGCGAACGAGGGGTTGCATTCGATTGAGAACAAGAGAGGGAAGCTACGGCGACTTTGGACCGACGGGGTCAAAGGGGGAAGAAGCTCGAATACCATGCGGGATTCGAGGCCAGAGTGCGTAGTCTGAGCGTTTTTGGGTCAAGGGATTGCAAGCTTTCGATCGAGGAGCAGGGAGATCGAGGCCAGAATTGGTTTTTCGCCTACCGGCCATGCAGTTTAGCGGCCAATTGGGGGCCTTCTCCCATTTGCTTGAGTCGTCGTTTTTCGGCTACAAGGGTTTTGCGAACGAGGGGTTGCATTCGATTGAGAACAAGAGAGGGAAGCTACGGCGACTTTGGACCGACGGGGTCAAAGGGGAAGCTCGAATACCATGCGGGATTCGAGGCCAGAGTGCGTAGTCTGAGCGTTTTTGGGTCAAGGGATTGCAAGCTTTCGATCGAGGAGCAGGGAGATTGGTTTTTCGCCTACCGGCCATGCAGTTTAGCGGCCAATTGGGGGGCCTTCTCCCATTTGCTTGGAGTCGTCGTTTTTCGGCTACAAGGGTTTTGCGAACGAGGGGTTGCATTCGATTGAGAACAAGAGAGGGAAGCTACGGCGACTTTGGACCGACGGGGTCAAAGGGTGGGAAGCTCGAATACCATGCGGGATTCGAGGCCAGAGTGCGTAGTCTGAGCGTTTTTGGGTCAAGGGATTGCAAGCTTTCGATCGAGGAGCAGGGAGATTGGCCTTCTCCCATTTGCTTGGTCGTCCGGAAAGTGGTTTCGCGAACGAGGGTTGCATTCGATTGAGAACAAGAGAGGGGAAGCTTTTTTCGCCTACCGGCCATGCAGTTTAGCGGCCAATTGGGGCCTTCTCCCATTTGCATTTGGAGTCGTCGTTTTTCGGCTACAAGGGTTTTGCGAACGAGGGGTTGCATTCGATTGAGAACAAGAGAGGGAAGCTACGGCGACTTTGGACCGACGGGGTCAAAGGGTGGGAAGCTCGAATACCATGCGGGATTCGAGGCCAGAGAGTGCGTAGTCTGAGCGTTTTTGGGTCAAGGGATTGCAAGCTTTCGATCGAGGAGCAGGGAGATTGGTTTTTTCGCCTACCGGCCATGCAGTTTAGCGGCCAATTGGGGGCCTTCTCCCATTTGCTTGGAGTCGTCGTTTTTCGGCTACAAGGGTTTTGCGAACGAGGGGTTGCATTCGATTGAGAACAAGAGAGGGAAGCTACGGCGACTTTGGACCGACGGGGTCAAAGGGTGGGAAGCTCGAATACCATGCGGGATTCGAGGCCAGAGTGCGCGTAGTCTGAGCGTTTTTGGGTCAAGGGATTGCAAGCTTTCGATCGAGGAGCAGGGAGATTGGTTTTTCGCCTACCGGCCATGCAGTTTAGCGGCCAATTGGGGGCCTTCTCCCATTTGCTTGGAGTCGTCGTTTTTCGGCTACAAGGGTTTTGCGAACGAGGGGTTGCATTCGATTGAGAACAAGAGAGGGAAGCTACGGCGACTTTGGACCGACGGGGTCAAAGGGCAGGGAAGCTCGAATACCATGCGGGATTCGAGGCCAGAGTGCGTAGTCTGAGCGTTTTTGGGTCAAGGGATTGCAAGCTTTCGATCGAGGAGCAGGGAGATTGGTTTTTCGCCTACCGGCCATGCAGTTTAGCGGCCAATTGGGGGCCTTCTCCCATTTGCTTGGAGTCGTCGTTTTTCGGCTACAAGGGTTTTGCGAACGAGGGGTTGCATTCGATTGAGAACAAGAGAGGGAAGCTACGGCGACTTTGGACCGACGGGGTCAAAGGGTGGGAAGCTCGAATACCATGCGGGATTCGAGGCCAGAGTGCGTAGTCTGAGCGTTTTTGGGTCAAGGGATTGCAAGCTTTCGATCGAGGAGCAGGGAGATTGGTTTTTCGCCTACCGGCCATGCAGTTTAGCGGCCAATTGGGGGCCTTCTCCCATTTGCTTGGAGTCGTCGTTTTTCGGCTACAAGGGTTTTGCGAACGAGGGGTTGCATTCGATTGAGAACAAGAGAGGGAAGCTACGGCGACTTTGGACCGACGGGGTCAAAGGGTGGGAAGCTCGAATACCATGCGGGATTCGAGGCCAGAGTGCGTAGTCTGAGCTTTAAAAGGCTAGGTAGTATAAAGGGTAAAACACTGAATTGCAAATTCATAAATAATGGTTCGAGTCCATTTCTAGCCTTTTATTTTTACAAAATAATTAAATATTAATCCTATGGTCTACCATGTGTAACTTCATTAGCTAACTGATAGTATAAAGTATACTTGAAAACCCCTTGGAAACTTTATGATAAAAATTTGAACTAGTATTGTATTTGAAACACAAAAAATACTTTATAATTTTTACCATTAGTGAAATTATGTATAGTTTAAATAGGTAAAACAGGAAAACTTGTATTCTTTTTTTAGGTTCGAACCCTGATACATAAAATATATTACAAAGCTTTTGTCATAATGATATCCAATTTTTTTTTATTTCATAGCCCTTTAGAGCAATTTGAGATAATTTATTATTTACCTTTTACAACTTTTATAGGTTACAACCTTTGTATAAATAATGCCAGTATATTTCTTTTGCTATCTGCAGTAACAGCATTTAGTTTTTGTTATATTTCATATTATGAAAATTGTATAATTCCTAATAGATGGCAATTTGTTTTTGAGTCATTATATGGCGTAGTACTTTCAATGGTAGCAGAAAATATAGGTCAAAAAGGTGAAAAATACTTACCTTTAATATTTACTTTATTTTTTTTGCTTCTTTTTTGTAACGTCATTGGTATGATTCCTTATGCGTTTACAGTTACTAGTCATATTGCGTTTACGTTTGGTTTAGCTTTTTCTTTATATATTGGAATAAATGTCATAGGTATTCGTACTCATGGATTTCAGTTTTTGTCAGTATTTCTACCAAAAGGTGTCCCTTTTTTTATTATTCCTATTTTAGTAGTCATTGAACTTATTTCTTATGTTATAAAAGTTTTCACATTGGCAATCCGTTTATTTGCTAATATGACTTCAGGACATACTTTATTAAAAATTATAGCAAGTTTTGGTTGAAAAATATCCTCTTTAGGAGGTTTTTTAAGTATTTTTCAACTTATTCCTTTAGCTATTATTTTTGGTTTATCAGGACTTGAATTAGGTATTGCTGTATTGCAAGCTTACGTTTTTGCCTTATTAACTTGTATTTATTTAAACGATGTTTTAGATATGCATTAAAGCTATAAAGAATTTAAATGCCTCAATTAGATAGTACTATTATATTTACTCAACTCTTTTGGTTGATTCTTACTTTTTCTTTTTTATATGGTTGCTTCCTTTTTTTTATTTTACCTTTAGTTGTTAAAGCATTAAAATTACGTAACACTTTAACGCAATTACAAAATACCGCTCAAAATACCATTACAAATAAAAAAGATTTTTTTTTTACAAATTCTTTAAGAAATTTACAAGATTGTTTAGCTTTTTGCGAATTGCAGAATATTAATCAGATAAAATCGTTTGTACAGCTGGACTTCGTAAAACAAGAAAATTCCTTTTTTTTACAGAAATTACATACTTTACTAATTTATAATCTAATAAAATAGGGGTAATAAATTTATATAAAACAAAAAGCTATTTAGCATAAATAGGTAATGCGTTGAATTATAAAATTCATTTATAGGGGTTCGAACCCGCTTAAGCTTTAAAAAGTGTAAACAAAACTTTAAAAATTTATCTTAGAGATTCAGATTCACCTTAACTTTATAGTCTTATATAAAACATAAATAATATATGATGAAATACTTTAGTCTTTTAATTTTTCTTTGTCTTCTTAGTAATTCTACACATCTTCAGCTAAACATGGACGCTCCTGAATTTTGGCAGACAGGGTTTCAAGATGCAGCTACCCCTGTGATGGAAGGAATTATTTCACTTCATCATGACTTAATGTTTTTTCTTTGTGTGATATTTGTATTTGTTACATGAATTTTATTTAGGGCTTTGTGGTTATTTGATTCAAAAAAAACTCCAGAACCTTACCCTTTAATTCATGGTACTCAAATTGAATTAGCATGAACTATTACACCATCTTTAATTTTAATAGCAATCGCTATTCCGTCTTTTGCTTTGCTATATGCTTTGGATGAAATAATTGATCCTACAATTACCATAAAAGCTGTTGGGCATCAATGGTATTGGAGTTATGAATACACTGATTATGCTAGCGAAAATGATGAGGTTGTTAACTACGATAGTTATATGTTACCCGAAGAAGATTTAGAATTAGGTCAATTGCGATTATTAGAGGTTGACAATCATATGGTTGTTCCTATAAATACGCATATACGGTTAATTGTAACTGCTGCTGACGTTTTACATAGTTTTGGTGTGCCTTCATTAGGTTTAAAAACTGATGCTGTTCCTGGACGTTTAAACCAAAGCTCTATTTTTATTAAACGAGAAGGTCTTTACTATGGTCAATGTAGTGAAATTTGTTGATGACTAGTTATGTTAAATAATGTTGAGAAAATCTTTAATCTATTTACATTCTCTATTAATCGCTTTATTGTAATAAACGGCGTTTTGTTGCAAGAATTAAAGTTAAAACAAGTTGATAATGTAAAATTCCATACTTTACAGAATTCAATGATTATGCGGCTAATATACTTTTATATTAGAAGAATGTTAAAGAGTTCTTATTCGATTAAGGCTGCGTTAACACTTGATTGGGGTTGAAGTGGTTTCCCCAAAGATCTAAAAAGATTGTATGCGTAAAATATAGTTTCGCAAATGACTATGTTAGTAAATAGAATAAAAGAAATTGCATACCGCAGTATAGAAAAGAAGACTTTAGCATGTAAGGCCATTATTAAATTTAAACTAGGTAACCCCGTAAAAATTTACACTTATATGAATTTTCTTAGTCCTGTAAGAAGCTTGTACTTAAACAAGACGTTTTTTAGGCAACTAATAAATGTGACTGCCGGGGGCAAGATCAAGACTAAGATTAAATTATTATCTCAATCTAATCTAAATTCTTGTGCTTATCGAAGCGGGAAAAGTCTATTAGCTTTTGAACTAAGTTTTTACTTAATAACAGCTAAGCGTTTATTTACAACACGCATAAATAGCAAAAGTGGTTACATAGACAAAAATTTGACAAATGATATCAAGCTGCAGCTTAACTTAAAAAAATGAATTACAATTAAACAGAAAAAATTATTAATGCGATATATTAAGAAATGTCAAATAAAACTTTCCGCTTTAATTACTAATAATGAAGGTTCTATGTCAGAAACCTTTTATATAATGGAATTGTTATTAAATAGTTTACTATTCCAAGTTTATGCCGTTGAAACATTTTTAGTGAATAAAAATAGTAAATTTACCGGTATGGATAGCACAACTTTAAATAATAATATACAAGAGAAATTAGAATGTTTGCAAATGTTAAAAAGGTTTAGAAAAAGAAAATCTCTTTCATTAAAAAAAAATTGTATATTTGAAAAATCTGATGAAAAACGGTTTATTAATACTCCTTGTATAATCGACCGTTTGATTCAACAATTATTTGTCTTAGTTCTAGATCCCATCATTGAAGCAAATTCGGATGCTCATAGCTATGGTTTTCGTAAAGGTAGGAGCCCTATAATGGCTATTGGTGATATTCAAAATAATTTGCAGAGCAGAATTCAGGAAGGGTCTATAGTAAAACCCGTGTTTGTTTGGGATGCGAGTGTTGAAAAACGTTTTAATTTTACTTACCGTGACTGGCTTTTAAAAAATGTTCCTTTTCCTCCCAAATACAAATATATTCTAAAAAATTGGTTTAAACTCGGTTATATCGAATTTGGAATGACACAGGCTTTAGATAGCGGTGTAGTGATTTCTCAAGGAGGTATCATTAGCTCACTGTTGTTGAATTTTACATTAAATGGCATGGAAAATTTAATTAATAAAGAAATTATAAACTATCAAAAAATTGTTCTAAAGAGTCGTTTAAACATATCTTTGAATAATTCTGCTAGGCTATATCCTTTTTCTAAATTATCGGATGAAAGTTTAAAACAGCAAAAAATCAGTTGTCAACTTTTTCGGTACGCTAATAATTTTATAGTTATTTGCTCATCAGCGAAACTTCTGCCTTTAATAAAAAAAAGTATTGCAATATTTTTAAAACAACGTGGTTTAGAAATATATCCAAACAAAAGTCGGACTATTCTATTTAAAATTAATACGCCCTTTGATTTTTTGGGTTATACTTTCGTCTATCTTGTTCGTTCACAATTTATCAAAAGCAAATTGTTACATAGACATAAACCTAAGGATAAAATTTATGGTCAACCAAAACTATTTGTACATCCTTCAAGAGCAGCTATAAAACTTTTTAAAACTCATTTTAAAGCTATTATAACTAAAAACCAAAATGTTTCTGCTTATAAACTAATAGCTCTTTTAAATCCAATAATTAAAGACTGGGTAAATTACTACTCATTTTCAGATGCCTACGGAACTTTAAGTTCTTTACGTAACTGAATTTATGTGAGGATTGTAATTTGGATAAAACGTAAACACCCAAAAAGCTCAAAAATTTGGTTACGTAAACACTATTTTTTACTAGAAAACGACTTGAAGAAAAATCCTAAAATAATAAATTATGTTACAAAAAAAAATTCTACGCAGCAAGTAAAGCGTAGCAAATGAAATTTTTACGGGATTATACAAAAAAGTAGGGAAGGGGATTTTTACAAAGTTCCGAGAATTAATGTCCTGCTTTGACCGACTTCAATTAAAAATATTACGGTAGCTTCGGCACTTGTTCCAAGTATTAAACTTTTATGTTCTGGTTACTATTTAACTCAAAAGTACTGGCTTAAATAACGTAAAAAATTAGAATAGTTATGTGGCAAAGAAGGCAAATTATTTTGTTCATTATGCAAATAAGAAAAAACTTTATGCTTTTTATATGAAACTTCTTTAATGGTTGAGCTAAAAAATTTTGGAGATACTACTGAACAAAACTTAAATAAGAGGTTAAATTTAACATTAGTACATTTAAAAAGTTATCCTTAAAATTTACATCAAGCACATTTTATTAAAGTATAAAATAATAATAACGATTAGGTAAGCTATTCGGATGATAACAATTTCTTATAGTAATTAATATAATATTTTTATTCCAAGCTTTCTTGCAAGCATAAAATAAATTTAAATTCGTAAGTAGAGCTCAGTGCATTGAGAGATGCTCGCTGAGATCATATGGGGGCAAGACCGGTGACGGGCTTTTCTATCCAAGTGGTATAAATCACGCAGCTATGCCTATTGTAGTAGAAGCAGTGACTTTAAATAATTATATTGCATGAATTTCAGAGAAAATGCAGGATTAGTAGGATTATTTATAACTTTATTACTTTTATCTTAAACATGAACACATTTAATTATAGTTTGATAGCTAGAAACTATCAACGACATGGATTTCATTTAGTTGATCCTAGTCCATGACCTTTCGTAGCTTCGACAGCTGCTTTGGGAGGAGCTGTTGGTGCTGCGATGTATCTTCATGGGTTTTATTATGGAGGCTACTTTTTTCTTTTAGGTTTTTTTATGCTGAACTTAGTTTTCTTCTTTTGGTGAAGAGATATTGTACGAGAAGCTACATTTGAAGGTCATCATACGTCTGTTGTACAACAAGGCTTACGTTTTGGTGTTCTTCTTTTTATTGTTTCTGAAGTTTTATTCTTCGTAGCTTTTTTCTGGGCGTTTTTTCATAGTAGTGTTTCTCCCAACATTGAAATAGGAGCAATTTGGCCACCTAAGGGTATACATACTTTTAATCCATGAGAAGTTCCTTTCTTAAATACTATTATTTTATTATTATCAGGTTGTACTATTACATGGGCACACCATGCTATGGTTTATGGTAATAGGTCACAAACGATTATAGCATTTATACTAACGTTAATTTTTGCTATTTTATTTACTGGATTTCAAGTTTTTGAATATCAAGAAGCTAATTTTAGATTATCTGATGGTATCTATGGATCGACATTTTATTTAGCAACTGGTTTTCACGGTTTTCATGTATTTATAGGTACCTTATTTATAGGTATTTGTTTGTTACGTTTTCTAAACTACCATTTAACACAACAACATCACTTTGGGTTTGAAGCTTCAGCTTGGTATTGGCATTTTGTCGGGGCGACCGTAAGGTCATATTGTTTTATTTTTAACTATAATAGTTTTTATACGTTAGTTCGGTGACGTAACGTAAAAAAGAGCTTAGGTAAGCAAATTCCTCTTTTAACGCTTTTCACAATTTTATAAGATTAAAACAAACTTTTTGAACTGTAGCGTAGTGAAGTTTTGTCAACTTTTTATAGATATTTCCTATATATTATCTGACTTACTTGAGTCGGCAACAAGTAAAGACAATCGAAATACAGATGACACAAGTATTTTTTTAAATACTTAATACGCGGAGCAGAATCTTATTAAGTTGTTTATGTGTTCAGCATAGAAGAAACAATATGACACCGGTGAAAACAAAAAACATTAGTATTTTTTGTTGGCAGAGGCTTTGTAGTATTGTATTTACAAGAAGAAAGCTAAAAGACAAACTTTTAGAACATTTTTTATTATAAATAACAGCACTTATATAACTTTTTTGTACAACTTCTTATCTATATTCAACTTGTGTAATGTGAAGCGCTAGCAAAAAAATAAAAACTTATTAAAGGGTTTTTAATTTGGAACTAAACTAGTAAGGAGTAAATAAAAGTAATCCATTGTGCTTAGTAAAATAGTATTTACGTTCTTTGTAAGTTTGAAAAAAAATGGAAAGCCTTGTGTTTGGTGACAAACTTGCATGGTTTGGAGACTACTTAATTTTAAAACAAATTTTTAGGTAAGTCTATACGTTGTTTGGCTTTTTTTATTTGTCTCTATTTATTGGTGGGGTGGTAACATTTCTGTAAATACTTAGTAAACTATGTTAATATTGTATTACTTTATAACAGTAGATATAATCAATTAGTTTGTAATGTATTGTACTTTAAATATTGTTTAGTGTGAAACCTTGGTAGTACTCACACTTTTGATTTATTAATTCCATAGTGAAATAGTTCAGTAGGTTAGAACATTGGATTCATAAACCAAAAGTCGGGAGTTCAAGTCTCTCTTTCACTACCTTTGTTTTTTCGCATAAATAGTGAATTAAATTTTAACTTAAAACATATTAACACAAACATGCGTTTAATAAAACGATCTCTACTTTCTATTTTAAATGATCATCTAATAGCTTACCCTACTCCAATTAATATTCATTATGCGTGAAATTTTGGATTTATTGCTTCTATGTGTCTTATAATTCAATTGATCACTGGAATTTTTTTGGCAATGCATTATACCCCACATATTGATTTAGCTTTTTCAAGTATAGAGCATATTAGCCGGGATGTTCAATATGGTTGATTAATTAGATATGTACATGCTAACGGAGCTTCAATGTTTTTTATTGCAGTATATACACATATTTTGAGAGGTTTATATTTTGGTTCCTATTCTGCACCACGTCAGATCGTTTGGTTAGTTGGAGTAGCTATTTTTTTCTTAATGATGGGTACAGCATTTTTAGGTTATATTTTACCTTGGGGTCAAATGAGTTTATGAGGAGCAACTGTAATCACTAGCTTAACTACTGCAATACCTGTGGTTGGTGATTCCATAGCTGTATGGTTATGGGGAGATTTTTCAGTAGGTAACGCTACACTAAATAGATTTTTTAGTTTACATTATTTACTACCCTTTGTAATAGCAGCTCTTAGTTTAATTCATTTAGCTCTATTACATCAAGAAGGCTCAGGTAATCCTTTAGGTATTGAATCTAACGTAGACAAAGTATCTATGTACCCTTATTTTATTCTTAAAGATTTTGTTGGTTTGATAGCATTTATATTGTTTTTCTCAGTTTTTGTTTACTATTCTCCTAATGCATTGGGGCATAGTGATAACTACATACCAGCAAATCCTATGGTTACACCTGAACACATTGTTCCAGAATGGTATGAATGGATAGTTTATTCCCCATTTTTAGTAGCATGAAATATTTCAAAGACTTTAACATTAGTATTGTAATGATGTTATTTAGTTTGAAAGCTCGATGTTTTCTAACGCTTCAAAGTGCTTTGCCGTTGCTGGTTAAAGAACTACACTTTGCGGTGAAACTCCTGATGAAAACATCCTCAGATATTTTCGGTAGTGGGAAGAAATTCCGATTCATTTTAAAAGGGCTATATTCGGACCTCGTTAATTATATTTTTATAATTAATGAGTATGTGTCTAACAGGTACGAGTACGGTACTCAGATTTACAATATTCACATAACTTATTTATTTAATCTAAATAAATCAGCTCTAAAGAAGCTAGCGGAGGTATTCATATTGAGTAATTATAAATGGTGAGATAAGTCTTGTTTAAGTTTATGTAATAACTTTAGCAAAAGTACTATAAACTTAAATTTGCGAAAGAGAGGCAATCACTATTACAGATTTTGAAATAGATGGGCGTCTCGCTTAGTAGACCATACTGTAAAACCAACTTTGAATCGAGCATTTTCTAGTAAAGTAGAGATAGATTCTAAACTTAATTGTTTAATAGTTGAGGAATTAAACGATAAAAAATGGCCGACTGATAACCTAAAAATTAAGAAGCGTATTTTAAGCTTTATAGGCCAAATTCAATCACAAATTTCGCTTTATAGTATGGAGCAACAATTAGATTTTATAGATCCTTTAATTTTTGATATTAAAAATAGAATTTATTCTATTGATAAAATCTTCAAAAATAGTAAGAGTTCATGTTACAATTTAATTGGTTATAGTGATCTTAATTTGAAATCACACAAGTTTACAATTTTAGAACAGACTAAACTTTGTAATATTTCAAAATTACCTAAGTGTAAAATAGTTATGGTTGAAATATCTAAAGCTGACGGTAGTAAAAGATCGCTTGGGATAAGTATGCCTATTGATAAAGTCTTACAACAAATGTTTTTAAATTTTCTAGATGTAACTGTTGAAGGAAAGTTAAAACCAGGAGTGTTTGCATATCGAAAGGGGCGTGACCCTCGTATGGCGGTTGCTGCAGTTTATTCCAAATTAAATAGATCAAAGTATCTAACGGAATTAAGTATTTGTTCATTAGATATTGAAAAATGCTTTGATAATATTTCACATAAAAGAATAATTGACTTATTTCCATTTCCAAAAAAACATATAGGTTTGCTATATAGGTGGATTCAACCTAACTTTATTGATAAATCGAAAGACTTCAAGAACATAGGTAAAGTTAATAGTGGGATACCTCAAGGGTCCATTTTAGGTCCTTTAATTGCAAATTTCATGCTTTCAAAAGCATTTCCTTCAGATATGAAGAAACAAATTGATAATGGTAAAACTCGTAAATGACTTTGAGTAAATATATTCTCTTATGCTGATGATATCATTGTAATTTCAAACAATACTAAACTGTTTGAAAGCCAGATTCAGTTATTAACGGATAATTTAAAAGACATAGGTTTGAGTATTAATCGTAATAAAACACAATATATAACTTCAATAGTAAGTAAAGTAAAATTTAATTACTTAGGTTATGAATTTTTAATAATTCCTAGAAAGCAGTTAAAGTTTGGGCAACTATTATCAAACAGGAAAAACTTTACTGCATTGAAGTCAGTTAGTAGTAGTTTTGTTATTATATTACGTCCTCAACACGATAAATTTAATGAAATTAAACTAAAGTTGAAAAGTTGTATTAGGCTAGTACTACATACTCCTTCTAGTAAACTGTACAAAACTTTTCAATTGATAAACTCAACTTTATTGGGGTGAAGTTCATACTTTGGATTTAGTCAAGGGTGTTATTATGTAAAACGTCTAGACAACTTAGTTTTTAAGTGGTTACGTAAAGCTCTAGTAAAAAAGTTTAGGTATAACGGATTACTACGCCCAAAGTGAGTTGCTTACAACTATATGGGTTTGGGTTTAAAAAATCCTAATGGAAAAGTTTGGCAGTTTAGAGCTGCAAAATATTTTTCTAAGACAAAAAGCACTTCCAGTTACGTATACATTTGGTATGGTAGTGATATTTTTTCTTGTTTATGTATAACTTCTTTTTTAATTAATATTTCTTTGCAAAAACAAAGTTATTATTTAAATCCCCTTGCATTTAAACAAAATATAGGTAAATTAATTTCTAAAAGACTTACTCCTGATTTGAAGTTTAAATTATATAAAGGACAAAGTAAATTATGTTTAACTTGTAAAGATATAGTAAAAGAAAAAGAACTAATAGGGCGTGACCATAAAGTTTATATTCACTACTTAATCCTTAGTTTACAAAAAAAATTAGCTGGTAATAAATATGAATTTTATGTATGTAAAATTCCATTACACACTACCTGGCATTTGTAACTCCACAAATTGGAAAATCAAATAGACTCACTATATTTATTGTAAGCATTATCGTATGAACTTATTACTGAATAAAACGAACATCTTTTTAATTATAACATTCTATAAGGAGCTGTATGCGTTGCAAAACGCTCGTACAGTTCTGGTCAGAGAAAATGAACTTTAATAGAGTTCTATACTCACTGACAGTTTTTACCTTTTTATGCTATACTAAGAAGTATCCCACATAAACTGGGTGGTGTAATTGCTATGGTTTTAGCAATTCTTATTTTAGGTCTGCTTCCTTGGATTCATTCTACAGAGGTAAGAAGTTCACGTTTTCGTCCTATATACAAATACTTATTTTGGACTTGAGTTGCTTGTTGTCTTGTACTGGGATGAATTGGTGGTATGCCCGTAGAAAATCCTTATATAGTTATAGGTCAAGTAGCGAGCATTTACTATTTTATTTATTTTTTAATACTTTTACCGTTATTAGGTAAACTGGAAAAGTTTTTAATATTTTCTAGTTTGAATAAAGTTTAACGAACTTTAAACAGATTTAGTGTTATTTTATAATTGACGAGATGTAACGTAGTTGGTTAGCGTACCTGTTTTGGGAACCAAGTGGTGTGTTTCTTACAATAATGAAATCAATTTAATCAAAATTAGTACAATGTAAAGCTATTTAAATTGAAAAAAATTCTTAGTTAAATTCTTAAAAGTAAAAAACTAACTTTTAAAATAGAATATTTTATGTTCCCTAATCAAGTAAAAAGTTTTTAAACTTAGCTAAGTATACAAAATACAATTAGTGTAAAACTCATATTTAAATTTTTAGTAGTTTAAAATTAACAAATTTAATTTTAACTAATGATTATTTTATTTTAAATGATTAATAAGCTGTATGTAAAATAAATTTACTTGTACAGTTTTAGAAAGAAAAGAAGAGTTTATTCTCATTTTTATCTTAAAAGGAAGTCATAAGTTCAAATCTTATCATCTCGAACTAAAAAAACTTATTATGTATTTATCAATCATTCTTTTACCTTTATTAAGCAGCTTACTTTGTGGATTTTTAGGCCGTTTTCTTGGAAAAGAAGGTGCCAGTATTATAGCTCCTTTTAATATTTTTGTATGTGCTATCTTAAGTTGGATCGTTTTTTTTGAAGTGGGTTTGTCTGGTAGTTGTTGTTTTTTGACAGTAGCACCTTGAATTTATTCGGAGTCTTTGTATATTTCTTGAGGTTTTCTTTTTGACAGTATAACTTGTATTATGCTAATTATTATCACGAATATTTCATTCTTAGTTCATTTGTATACTACTTCATATATGGAAGCGGATCCACATAAGCCTAGATTTCTAGCTTACTTAAATCTATTTACCTTTTTTATGTTAATTTTAGTTAGTGCTGATAACTTTGTACAAATGTTTGTTGGTTGAGAAGGGGTTGGGCTTGTGTCTTACTTATTAATTAGTTTTTGGTTCACGCGGTTAAATGCGAACCAGTCAGCTATAAAGGCTTTAATTGTAAATCGGGTAGGCGACTTTGGTCTTTGTATTGCAATGTTTTTAATTTATTACAATTTTAAATCATTGGAATATGAAGTGATTTTTACTTTAACTCCTTTTAGAGCGTTTGAGAACATATACTTTTGTGGAATTGAAGTAGATATTTTAACTATTATTAGTATATGCTTATTTATAGGAGCTGTAGGTAAATCAGCACAATTAGGTTTGCATACTTGACTTCCTGATGCTATGGAAGGACCTACTCCAGTTTCAGCACTAATCCATGCTGCTACAATGGTTACGGCCGGCGTTTTTTTACTTGTTCGGTGTTCTCCCTTAATTGAATATGCGCCTTTAGCCTTAACTATAATATCTATTATTGGAGGTAGTACTGCAATTTTAGCAGCTAGTATAGGGGGATTTCAATATGATTTAAAAAAAGTAATTGCCTTTTCGACTACGAGTCAATTAGGTTACATGATATTTGCTTGTGGTTTATCTAAATATAACGTTAGTATGTTTCATCTAGCAAACCATGCGTTTTTTAAGGCTTTACTTTTTTTAAGTGCAGGTTCTGTAATACACAGTTTAGCTGATGAGCAAGATATGAGACGCATGGGTGGTTTAGTACAACTTCTTCCCTTTACATATTCAGCTATGCTTATAGGTTCACTATCTTTGACAGGATTTCCTTTTTTAACTGGATTTTATTCTAAAGACTTTATATTAGAATTAGCAGCTATTATACGTTACAGTATTTCTAGTAGTTTACAAGCAAGTTTTACTTATTGGTTAGGCTGTTTATCTGTTTTCTTTACAGCTTTTTATTCGTTCAGATTGCTTTTCTTAACATTTTTAAATAAAACTAATATTTCAAGACCCTTAATTTATGGTGTTCATGAAGCTCCTTTAAAAATGTTGATACCTTTGATTGTTTTAATTTTTGGTAGTATTTTTCTGGGTTATTTGGCCAAAGATCTATTTATTGGAGCAGGTACTGATTTTTGGCAAGCTTCCTTGTTTGTATACCCTACTAGGGTTCTTATAATTGAACCCGAAGAATTAGCTGTAAGTTATAAATTTTTACCTTTTTTTCTTAGTTTAAGTGGTATAGTTTTTGCAGTAATTACGAATAAAATTATGCCTTTGCTATCTTTAAAATTACAAGTTACAAGTTTAGGTAGAACTTTAACTTTTTTTGTTAATAAAAAATGGTTTTGGGATAAGTTAAACAACGATTTAATTGTTTATCCTTTAAGTCGCTTTGGTTATTTTATTGGTTTGATAACAATAGATAGAGGTCTAATCGAATTTTTAGGTCCTTATGGTATTAGTCGTTTACTTTCTCAATGGGCACGCAACATAATACGGCTACAAACTGGACAGCTGGTCCATTATATACTGTTTATGGTTATATGTTTATTTATATTGGTAAATTTAAATATACTACATGACATACACAATCAGATTTTTGATTCAAAGTTAATAAGTCTCTTTTTTTGTATATACGTATATCTTGCTTTATAACTTTTTTATTTATTAAATGATTTTTCAAACAAACTATTTATTGTTAGCTATTATTTTATTGCCATTAATAGGTATTTCTATTCTTTTAGTAATACCTTCTAGTAATCAAAGACTATGTTTTAGCATAGCTTTTTTGTTTTCTTGTATTATATTTTTAATTTCTTTGGTATTATGAGTCTTTTTTGACAACAGCTCTTCACATTTTCAATATTTATTTAAGTTTAATTGGTTTTTTAATATTTATTATACGGTAGGTATTGATGGTATTTCTTTATTCTTTATACTTTTGTCTACACTTTTGATTCCTATATGTTTACTTATAAGTGTAGGTTCTGTACACAAATTTAATAAAGAATATTTAATATGCTTTCTTTTTTTAGAAAGTTTACTTATTCAAGTATTTTCTGTTTTAGATCTTGTGTTTTTTTACGTATTTTTCGAATCTGTTTTAATACCTATGTTTCTAATTGTAGGTATTTGAGGATCGAGAGAGCGGAAAATTAGAGCTGCTTATCAATTTTTTTTATATACTTTAGTTGGATCTCTTTTGTTTTTAATTGCATTAATATTCATTTACTTTCAAACTGGTACATCAGATTTGCAAATTTTGCGTTACCATAACTTTTCAGAAAATCAACAATTGGTTTTATGATTAGCCTTTTTTGCAAGTTTTGCTGTAAAAATACCAATGATTCCCTTCCACATTTGGTTACCTGAAGCACATGCTGAAGCACCTACAGCAGGTTCAGTTATTTTAGCCGGTATTTTATTGAAAATGGGGGGTTATGGTTTTATACGTTTTTCGTTACCCTTATTTGTGGAAGCTAGTATTTTTTTTACTCCTTTAATCTATACTTTAAGCATTGTAGCTACTATTTATGCTTCCTTAATAACTTTAAGACAAGTAGACTTTAAAAAAGCTATTGCATATTCATCTGTAGCACATATGAGTTTTGTAACTTTGGGTATTTTCAGTTATAATTTGCAAGCTCTTGAAGGTTCTATTATCTTAATGTTAGCCCATGGTATTGTTGCAAGTGCTTTATTTTTATGTATTGGTATGCTATATGATCGTTCAAAAACTCGTATTATAAAATACTATAGCGGTTTAACTCAAACAATGCCTATACATTCTATTTTTTTTATGTTTTTCATATTTTCAAGTATAGCATTTCCTGGAACTTGTAATTTTGTAGGTGAATTCTTGGTTCTATTAGGTCTCTTTGAGACAAGTTCCTTTGTAAGTATTATTAGTAGTTTAGGTATGATTTTAGGTGCTGGCTATTCTATATGGTTGTATAATCGAATGTATTTCGGTTCTTGGAAAGAACAATACATCTCCAAATTTCAAGATATTTCTAGACGTGAACTTTGGATTTTTATTCCTTTAATCATAAGTGTTTTATGAATGGGTTTACAACCAACTATTTTTTTAGATACGCTACATGGAAGCACTTCATATTTGTTTGGAATCTTTTAGAATACTTTTTTAATTTTTATTCACTTTTATAATTAAATTTAAATGCTTGTTACACTCGATTTTTTTTGTTTATTTTCAGATATTTTCTTACTAAATTCTCTACTAATACTACTAGTTTTTGGTGTCTTAATCAGTAGTTCCAAGTACTATGGTTGCCCTGTACTAAATTTAACTTTAGGTAAGCTAGACTTTTATTATTTAATTGAATTTTGAGTGTAATTAGTTGGTTTAATTACTATTTGTTTTACAAAAAAGGTTAGCTTCTTTTTGTTCGTATAAAAAGGCTTTTTTAACCTTTTTATTTACAAATTCATTAAAAAAAATAACTTTGCTTTTTAGGCATTTGAATAACAACCTTTTTTAAGTTGTTATAGTTTTTGAAAAAACTAAAAGCCGTATACTGTTACGAATATAGTTCGTACGGTTTGTGAAAAGGTTTATTTACCCTTTTAACAAAATAAACCTAGTTCATACTTTATATATATTGTTTATTACCTTTTTTCTTACGCTTAATAGCCCTTTTTTTAGTATTTCATTATTAAATAATTTATTTTTATACGATCCTCTGTTTTTAAGTATAAAAACTATTTTGTTACTAACATTTTTTGTTTGAGTATTCTTATCCTTAAGTTATATAAAACAAGAAAATTTAAACATTTTTGAATATTGAATACTAAGCTTGTTTAGTTTATTTGCTATGTTTTGTTTAGTATCTGCTTACGATATATTAGTTTTGTACCTCGCGATTGAATTACAAAGTTTAACTTTTTATATTTTAGCTAGCTTGAATCGAACTTCAGAATTTTCAACTGAAGCAGGTTTAAAATATTTTATTTTAGGGGCCTTTTCCTCAATTTTACTATTGTTTGGGTTATCTTTACTTTACGGTACTACAGGACTTACTCATTTTGAAGATTTAAACAAATTTTTTATGTTAGAGTTTTTGGACGAAATTCCGACATCTAAACTATTTTTTTTAAGTGCTTTACTTATAATGGTATCTTTTTTATTTAAAATAAGTGCTGCACCTTTTCATATGTGGTCTCCTGATATTTATGAGGGTGCACCTACAAGCGTAACTGCGTTTTTTGCTATAATGCCAAAAATTGTTATAATTAGTGTTATAGCTCGATTTTTTCATTATAGCCTGCAAGACACTTTTTTATTTTGGCAATCGCTTTTATTTTTTTCTGCAATTTTATCTCTAATTATGGGTACTTTTGGAGCATTTGTACAAAAAAAATGAAAAAGGTTTTTAGCTTTTAGTTCTATTAATCATGTTGGTTTTATATTGCTTGGTTTAGCGATTAATTCAGCTACTAATTTAGAAATCGTTTTTTATTATACTATAATTTATATTATAATGACTGTTAGTTTATTTGGTTTTTTTTTATCCCTACGTTTTAAACTTGGTAATAAAAGTTACCAAATACGTTATCTTAAAGATATTGAACTAATTGGTAAATATAACCCTTCTTTAGCTTTATGTTTTGTTCTGGTTCTTTTTTCCATGGGGGGTATTCCTCCCTTAGCTGGATTCTTAGCTAAAGTTTTTGTTATTTTGGAAGCTATTAAATTAAATTTATTGGTACTAGTATTAATTGCTGTGCTTACAAGCAGTATAGCTTGTTTTTATTATCTCAGGTTAATTAAAACAATTTACTTCCAAAATGTAGTAAAATGGCCTTTTTTCGTACCTACTAGTAAAGGTTTAGCTCTTTTATTTAGTTATAGCACTTTAGCACTTTTTTATTTTTGTTTTGATCCTTCTGTCATACAATTGTTTGCTAAAGTGTGTTTCTCTTTTTTTCAACTTTAATTAAATAACAAAAATGATTTTTACGTTTGTTACCTTAAAATTACTTAAATTTTTAACTTTGGTTATACCTCTTTTAATAGCAGTTGCGTACTTGACTTTAGTAGAACGGAAAGTAATGGCAGCTATCCATCGAAGAAAAGGACCTAATACTGTTGGTATTTATGGTTTATTGCAACCATTAGCAGATGGCTTAAAACTATTTGGTAAAGAAACTATTTTGCCTTCTAGCGCAAATTTAGTAATTTTTATTATAGCTCCAATTTTAACCTTTTTGTTATCCTTAGTTACATGATCTGTAGTACCTTTTAAAGAGGGCTATGTATATGCAGACTTAAACTTGGGAATCCTTTACTTATTAGCTGTATCTTCTTTAGGAGTCTACGGAATTATCATGTCAGGTTGATCTAGTAATTCAAAGTATGCTTTTTTAGGAGCTTTACGTTCAGCAGCACAAATGGTTTCTTATGAAGTTTCTATAGGTTTAATACTTATTAGTGTGTTAATTTGCGCAGGTTCTTTAAATTTAACAACTATAGTGTTAGCGCAACAAAAAATTTGGTACATAATTCCGTTATTTCCTTTATTTTTAATGTTTTACATATCAATTTTAGCGGAAACTAATCGTGCACCTTTTGATCTTTCTGAGGCAGAAGCAGAGTTAGTTAGTGGATATAACGTAGAGTATGCCGCTATGGGATTTGCTTTATTTTTCCTTGGTGAATACTCTAATATGATACTAATGTGTAGTATTACTACATTATTATTTTTAGGTGGTTGGTTGCCTATTATGAATTTAGCTCCTTTTTACTGAATTCCTTCAGAAATTTGATTTGGTCTTAAAACTACACTCTTGTTATTTGGTTTTGTTTGAGTTCGTGCAACTTTTCCTCGTTATCGCTATGATCAGTTAATGCGTTTAGGATGAAAAATTTTTTTACCTTTGTCATTAGCTTGAGTTGTTTTTATCGCAGGAGTCCTTTTAATTTTTAACTTTTTGCCGTTTTAAAAAATGTATTATTATTCAGAATACTCCGGTGTCTTATTTTTTTTTATAATTTGTACCTTATTATCTAGTTTAATTTTTATATTATCTTATACTTTTGCAGTTCAAAAAACTGATCAAGAAAAAATTAGCGCGTATGAATGCGGTTTTAATCCATTTGATGATGCTCGAACTACGTTTGATGTTAGATTTTATCTGGTAGCAATCTTGTTTTTAATTTTTGATTTAGAAATTAGCTTTTTATTTCCATGGTCTCTTACGTTGGGTCAAATACCATTCTATGGCTTTTGGTCTATGTACTTATTTTTGTTAATCTTAACTATAGGTTTTATTTATGAGTGATACAAAGGAGCTTTAGAATGAGAGTAATAAAGTAAAACGATGAAATCTATTATACGAAAACATCTTAAAGATAAGCGTCTTAGATATAGTACATTAAACAGATATTACAAAAAAAGAGATTACAAAAAGAAAGCTCTTCACGTAATTAGTGTAGCAACGCATTTTAATTGTCTTATGTTACCTACTACTTTTTTAAAAGAAAAGCTAATTAAAAATATTTTCTTAAATAAGAAAACATTAAAAATGTTAGTACTTTCAGAACCTTTAAGTTTTAGCTTATTAGGTTTAGTTTCTATATAAAGAAGTTTCCTTAATAGCTCAATTGGTAGAGCGCTTGGCTGTTAACCAAGATGTTTTTAGGTTCAAATCCTAATTAAGGAGACTAAAAACAGTAAAAATAGAAATTGTAAATTTTACAATTTAAGGTATGTTCACAAAATACTATAACTAGAGTTTGATCCTAGCTCAGAATAAACGCTCATGTTTGGTATTAGGCATGCAAGTTTAACTAACTTTTTTAAAAGGCAGTAGCGTACGGGTGAGTAATACATAAAAATTTTTTTTTGAGATTTGTTAAAAACAAGTAAAATTGATATTGCTTAAAAATCAGTTTATGTAAGATTAAATTGTTGGTAATTTAAAAGCTTACCAAGTTTAAAATCTTTAGTTGGTCTGAGAGGACGATTAGCCACATTGGAACTGAAACAAGGTCCAAACTTATTTTAAAGGCAGCAGCCGAGAATCTTGAGCAATGAACGAAAGTTTGACTCAGCTAAAACATATGTGTGAAGAAGGTAAATTTTATTGTAAAACACTTTTATAAAAAGAAAATGATGATTTCTTTATGAATAAATCCCGGCTAACTACGTGCCAGCAGCAGCGGTAAGACGTAGGGGATTAGCGTTATTCGAAATGACTGGGCGTAAAGTACATGTAGACGGTAAATTTTAGTGTTTTATTAAATTCTAAAAGTTTCATGCTGAGTTAGTAAAGCAAACTAATTTACTTAAGAGTATAATAGAAG